TCTCTGTCTCTTATTTGCGTCTGTCATTTGCCTTCTTCTTATGTTTCTTTCCTTTCTTACTCTTAGTACTGGTAGTAGGTTGTGGCTCCTCGTAAGGACTTTTCGTAGGCTCCTCGTACTCTGTGGTAGTAGGTTGTTCTGTGCGCATTTCCTCTTCGAGCAATTTCATTTCATGACGCAGTTTTGCAAGTTCAAACTTCAGACTAGCAATAGTCAACCAGACTAGGTGGCAGAGGAAAGGATGAAAATCCCCAATGTCACGGCGACCGAAGGGAGGGCAAGCTATAGCGGATCTACTGGCCGGTCGAGGACTCGACTGAACACAGGCAACTCAATCGGAAAAGACCTTGTCCAAGAAGCCACTATAGCCAGTTCAAGGGGAAAGCGCAACTATTGAAACTGCTTTCCAAGCCAGTCCAGTAAGTAGTACCAATCCAGGTAAGCAAGCAAGTTAAGAGTGTGATAAGCTTTGGCCGGGCCAACCTAGCGTAGTAAGAAATCCAGGATGCAATCGGGAAAAGAAAGAGAGGCTCAGGTTCCCAGACTTTGCTTTGCTAACTCTATTTTGACTAGGTAGAATGAATCAATGCGCATTGCCCGAGGAAGCCTTATGACTGCAGCTAAGTGACCTTATCTACGGCCTCAGTCCAAGCCAGGGACCAAAGCAAAGGGGCGAGGAAAGATGTGAACATGAAGACAGAAGTGCCCTATTCTTATTATAAAGGGCACTTTCGCTAACGAAGAAGAGCTGCTACTGTGGTCAAGGTCTTTTACTTTTAGAGCAAGAAGCAACTCGGGAATGGGGTTTTCAGCGGCTGATTCAGAGTTGGTTGGATCTGGTGAAAACTATTCAGGTAGAAGGGAAGGAATTACTTATATAAAGAAATCTTTCCCGGGGGAACTGAACTTGAAGCAAGAACAAAAGGGGAGAAAAAAGAAGAACCGTTAGGGGAACCCTAGATTCAAGGTCGGAAGAATCGGAAACAGACTCGAAAACGGAACCCTTAGCTGCTAGAAAGGAATAAGACCTGAGAGTCTCAAAAAAAGTATAGACTGCTAGTCCTTTCTTTCTTCAAGTCTTGAGCTCGAGCTCTTAAAGTCTTGGCTTCTTTACAGTCAGTCCAAGCCAGTAGCTGCTCCTGGCTTTCGGACAGCTAGAGCACCGACAGATAGAGCGAAGAGTCCATAAGGAGAGGTCTTTAAGTGCTCGAACGAATGTGAGAGGAAAAAGAAAAGGCTCGAGTGACAACGAGAGGAGTGAAGGCATTTGAGATCCGGAAACAGGGAAAGAAGCGAACGAAGAGAAGTGACCTACTCACTCAGGAAACGAAGGCAAGGGAAGCGTCAGGTTGTTGATTCTTATGAACCCGAAAAAGTCTGAGAAGAAGGTACAGCGTTCTCGTCTTAAGCCAAGACTTTGACTGCTAGGGTAGCTAGGCCAACCGCTAATAGATCAAATTCAGAGGGAGTGAACGCCATCTAATCCGAATGGGAAGTTTTCCGCAATCGATTCTTTCTCACTGGAAGATCTTAATATTCTAGTGACTACAGTAGAATAAGTCCCCAACCTTAAAAGATAAAAAATAAAGTATGCTTTACAAAACCCACGAAAATGGATGCCGATGACCTTTCTAGTGACCAAGACTCTTCTGATCATCATTGCTTTTTTTGTCCTTAATGAATGAAAGTCATGATGGGAGAGGCAGGCTAAGTCAACCTTCCCCCTAAGATAAGAGAGAATGTTATGCATCCTAATTTTTTTCGCCAGTAGTAGTCTAAATAATGTCCCTTTCAAAGTACAAGACAACAAGCCCAGCGTCACCCACAACTGCACTCGTCCTCCATTTAGTAGTAGTAGCTCGGCACCTTAGCCGTAATGCTCTCTCTTCTTTCTTATTGAATAAATCCTCCTGTTCAACTGTGGCTAATCTCTGCGAAGGTTCGCAGGAATATGCTCTTTGCCTTTAGCCTGGAAACATTTCATCAGCTGCTGTTAGCTCTCCAGGGAACTTAGGGATTCACTGATGCTGTTGTTCACGAATCCCTTTCTAGTGGACTTGGCTAGACTAATTGCAGAGGATAAGTCGGCAGAGATTGCAACGTGGAATCCGTAGTGAAGATATCATCGAATGATACCACAGAACCAATCGTCTTTTTATATCTAAAAAAGTTCGATATACAAGGGGATCAATAACTTCTCTTTCGCCTTGTTATGAGCTTATTTCCCAGCGAGAATCAAGGAATTCTGATGTAACATATCTTCCTGTATCTCTTTTTTTGGAAGCTGCTACTAACAGTTGCTTCAAGATAAGCAAAACCATAGCGTAACCGGGTGACCCATTCTATTTGGATCTTTCTAGTAAGTATAACCCAACGAAGAGAGTCTGTCCTGTCTTCTTCTTTGATCTTTCGAGTTGTGAAGGTAAGGTATCGGTAGTATTGTGCCCCACGGCCATCTCAGCTTCCCCGCGATACTCTCTTTATCCTGAAGTGAAGGTTTCAGGTTCGTTCCTCTTAGCCTACGGATTGCGATCGTTGAGATGTCATTGTTGAGATCAGAAGCGGGCTTGAACTGCTTTATTCGGTCTTCAGCTGGCCTACGATTGGAGGCTGCTGAAAGAGAAGAAAAGGAAAGGTAGTGCTAAAATAAAAAGGGACTGCTACCAATCTTAAACAAAGGGCTACAAAGAAGACAGCAACCGCGTACCCGGGAAAATGACTTACTTGAATGGGGAGCTATCCTAGAACACTAACAAGCGGGGACAGAGAAGGAGAACCTCTTTGAAAAGGACAGAGCCGCTTGGCCGCTACTTACACATCTGGAGTTCCGGATTGAACTACGGAACGGAATTCCAGGGCTCAAATTCACCTTAGATAGCACTTCCTCTATTCATAGAGGAGATTTTTTCTTTCTAGTAGAGCTCATCACGACCATCATAACCTAACTCCAGGACTGCTACGGGCACTGATCCTTCTATTCAAAGTTTCGTTTCTCCTGTTGAATGTAGTTTCTCCGGAAGCGAGCTAAAGTGAAGGTTATTCAGATTCAGCAGTGTAAGCAAGTCACTCTATAGTGAATTCAGATATGCTGCGCTAGGAGCTAATGAAACTCATGTAGCTCATCTAACTCAATACGCTACTACTGGTGCTTATGCTTATTTTGTTCCCAATCTATGAAAGAAGAGTTTAGACGACTAAGCAAACCTCTCCTTTCAGTCGAGCATCTTCAAACCTCAACGAATAGAAAAAAAGTCAAGACAAGAAGAAAGTCTAGCCGGAATAAAATAAACTTTTTTACCTACGCAATAAACTACATGAAAGCAAGCAGGGGAAGCGGAGAGGTACTTGAGAGAATGGAGGGCAGGGACCCCCTAATCGAAAGCAAGGTGCGAAGCGGGAATGGGGATAGACTGATTAACCTACCTTAGATAGATGCCAGGATAAGGATTCGCACGGGATATTGAATTAAAAGAGGAAACAGGACAGACAAGTAAGGCACGAAGAGTTTCCATGATGTGGCGATGTTTTCGTTCAGCACGCCCATTCAAAAGGCAATTAGGCCAATTAGACTGAAGGGAAGGTGCGAGCAGAGAAGGAACTGTTGAAAGGCAACTAGTGAAGATGCCAATATACCTCTTCCTCGAACAATTGAATCTGAATCGGTTCTTGCTAGGCTCTTTATAAGAAGGACGATGAAACTGGATAAAAAATAAAGGGGAATAAATGCCACATCTGATCCCAAAAAGCAAAATAAAGGCTCGTCGAACCTACTTTAAAGATCCTGCACCCCCTATTCTTGCCGTGAAAGTGAGGAGAGCTTAGAAGCAGCATAGCCTCGAACCAGGATTGAGAGTTTTTCTTCATCATCAGCAGCTTATATACCCACCTAAGATGGAAAAGACAATGTTCGAACCCAAAATGGGGATCTTTGATCCTCCGCCCAATCTTTTCTATAACTTTGGTAGTGACAGACTAGCCCATATAAGGTACAACCTAAGACGGAACTATTTTCATCGAGATGTATTTTATGTATTTTTAAAGTTCGCCAAGGCGAATTCACCCTTAATGCTTTCTCGCTGTTGCAGAAAAGGAGGATGCTCTAACTGAGAATTCAAGGAAGACTTGTTCCAACGCCCATTTCTTGCTAATGATGTGATGATAGAAGCACTCTCTCTCCTTTTTCTGTTTAGCCATGAACCTTTATGTATGGTATGCCATTTTGAGACACCAAAAAGGAACGGAGGTCTCACTCTAGATTTGTCCCAACTACCAACTACCTCGAATTAAACCCAAACCCCTCTTCTATAGCTGTCGGAACTAAAATAAAGAGAAGGGCGGCTCTTCACACGGGGTACATCTTCATTCGCGATTCATGATCATGATAGATCAAGGGACTAACATAAACATACACAAGCGGACTAGCTTAGTCTTCTTTACTTTATTATTCCTTATACGGTCAACACAATCTGAATCGTTCAAAGTCACTTTATAACGATTGTATTTTTAATTTTTGACTAGTACCAAAGCCTATGCATTGCCTTTTATCGAGAGAAAGACCAACCATCAATCACGAGATTTATTGTGATGATGTCTAAAACGTGCCAATTAAACTACTAGCAAGCGCTCGGATCCTTCTGATGTGCAACATCCACATAGGAAAGTTTCTCCCTTAACAGAGGTGTCGTAAGTCGCCTCTTTCTTTATACCCATCCGCCCAAGTAAGATAGTTCAATCACGTTATTTGATAAGCAATAAGCCTTTTTTCTACAGCTCCGGAGCTGCCAGCTATAACATATTACACCTACCTATACCTATTAGTTAACGGACGCTTTCACACCGTTGGTTGCTACTATTCCTTTCATACTCGACGAGACGATCCTATTGCCGATGTAGTAAACGAAGAAGAAGCACGATCTTCTTTCTTTTATACTTCCTTCAGCTTTCGACCTTCCCTAGGTAGATATCCATGAAGCAGCTTTTTCAACTTAAGTGAATAGATCCGTTATTTCCTATTGTAGTGGTTCCCTAGTTATCCATGGCATTTTCTTCGAAAGAATGTGTCCTAAAGCCATCGCAATTTACCAGACAAAGCCAAGACGAACCAACCCCTTGCCTCTCTTTAAGCATCAAAATAGGAGATCTTTGGGTCTCGGCTATCACCCCCTACGTGACTTAGTTTAAGAGCTTCGGTATATAGAAAGCATATTCTTTAGATGATTTATTAGAAATTGATTTCAATTTCCCCTTAAAAGAGCTCTTTCTTCCTCACAGCTACTTCTCTCAGTGCATTCGATGGAGCAAGAGGAAGAACTCCTACGCAAACAGAAAAGACTGGGACCGTCAACTCCAACTGTAGCTGGGGTAATGCCTCCCAGAGCTCCTAGGCTTAGAAGGGATATTGCCTCATTCCTACTCAATGTAGGTCACTCTCAAGGCCATTAGTTCATTTGCTCGCCCGAAGCCTTAGCCTTAGCATGGTTCTTAGTAGGATTGACCCACCCTTAGCAGGGTACCAAAGAACATGAGTATTCGCAAGTCTTTGGCAGCTAGGGTTGCAATTGGCTAGTAGGGTTTAGTATCTAAGCGGCTGGCTAATGTAGGGAATCCACCCATCTTGTCAGTAGAGTCAATCGCTCTTCTTCCTTTACCAGAGGTGTCAGTAACAATCCTCCCTCAGTCCCAGGAAGTGATCCGGATCCGTAGTCGGTGTTCTTAGTGCTGTAAGTGGTACGCACGCCTTAGTCTTAGACTCAATCTGCTTTTATGCCAGTAAAGAAAAAGTCAGACTATTCCCGGAGCCGAGGAATCGATTTCTAGTGGCTAACTTTAGCCAGAAGGTTAGGCCCTTCCAAGGCGTCTTATTATGCTCGCATGGGTGGTCTTATTCTTTGACTTTGAAGTGAAGGCGTCCTAGAAAATGTTAACTAGAAACTGTTAAAGTTAAAACTGAAACTAGAGTGGCTTAAAGGTAGCTTAAAGCTTAAAGGGGCGAATTCTTAAAGGGGAATCGGCAGTGTGTATAGGTAGTAGTGGAGTAGTATCTCCTATTGAGAGTAAAGTAAATCCCTCTTTTTTTCTTAAGGCAAGTAGGTTGTAACACATAGTAATAGGGACCATTCCTCCCTCCCGTAAGCTTTTTTATACTCAATCTTCTTCTTAGTCTCAGTTTTGACTCGTGTTCCTTTCCCTGAGTCTTAAGTAAGAAAAGAACCTTCCGTTGGTCGCTGGTCTTCTGGTAATGGTGACTGTCTGCTTCGTTTCCAATGCGTATTAGTTCTCAAGTGTAGGAGGTGATTTTAGTTGTGGAAATAGTACGCGTGCCCGTATAGGCTGGTAATAGTTTTAGTTGCAGTTATGCTCCCGCCCTTAAGAGCTCTTGCTTCAAGTTAACTTGCCTTGCTAATGCTAGCTTGCCTTCTATTATTACTGTCCAGAGCGGGGAAGAAGCACTACTGAAGGTCATTACTGTGAAAAACCGTCTTATCGATCTTTCTTTTTGTCTAAAAGGTCTCTAGAAAGCCCTGACTATGGCTAGGGCAGGACCCGACCGGTTGGCCGATAACTTAGTCCATTGCTGCGGGATGTGGATCGATGACAAAGCAAAGTAGGATAGGATCCCGATTGCTCTGTCACTGCATCCAACTACTTCTCCCTAGCTAGAGTGAGAAACCATACCTTGCCACATGGAACTGGGTCTGACAATCTCATTCTTATCCCGACCTCCAGCCCTAGTGAGTGAGCAAAGCAAGCTATACCTGATACCGATCAAGGAAACTGGCCGGGAACAAGATGCCCTTTTTCTGCAATTAGAGAAGGAATGTAACTGGCTTGCTTTTTCATTAAAAGAGACTCATTCCCTTCTTTGGCTTATTTATTATATGCCTTATTGAGAGCTCTCCGTCACTAGAATATGAGAGACTGCTTGACCATTCATTTTCATTCAATATTACCCGCTTTCTTCAAGCCCTATCTCTTATCTTTCTTAGCCGCCCGCCCTATGAACGCCATATTCTGCAAACCCTACTCTTACCTAATATCCAACGACATGGAAGCACTTTTGACTCAATGCAAAGAAACTCCAACTCGATCACACCCACCTATGGATAACAGAAAGAGTTTTGGCTTTACCATCGAGCTGTCTGGTCTAGTTCATCTGTTCTTCATTACCATCTATCTAAGCTTGACAAGAGAAGTACGAAACCCTAATGGGGTCGCCCAGCATGACCCAGAAAACGAGGATTGAACCTAGCATTTAGAGGAAAGCTACTTCAACCCAATCACTGATAGAGGAAAGATTACTTGCCATTCTTAAACAAGTTACGTGAAGAACAGGCGAAAGAGACTCCATAGAACTCTTAGGAAAGGAAGAAGTTGCGAGTAGAGAACTATCAGAGAGGTTTCCTCCTTCCAAGAACAAAGGACTCAGAACAGTAACATAGAAAGAAGAACGGCAGTTGGGGGTTACCTTAGGCAAAAAGAAAGACAAATGGGGCATTCCCTTTTACACAGAACTGAGACAAGCAGAGCACATTCTAGAAGGGAAATCCACAAACGAAGGAAAGCCGGAGGAAGGTCCTTCAATAATGAATGACAAGATGATTTTGCTTAATTGAATTCTTTCGTAGACTCGGTTTCCGTTACTGAATCGGATCGGATGCTTGAACCCTATTTTATTCGCTTAATTGGAAGAGTCCGCGAGGTGGAATCTCAGACCCGGAGAAAGAGAAAATAGCCTAAGAGTCAGTCCTGTGCTTATGGCAGGAGAAGAAGGGAAGTCTGCGGATAGCCAATAAAGTTAAAGTAAGTAGTCAAGGATGTTAGGGCCTTTCCTCCTTCCCAATTAGTATCATATAGAGCCGGCATTAGGTTCCGGAGATCTATTTTAGGACGAAGAATAGGATGAAAACGACTATCTACGCTTGATGTTGCCCAACAGGCTGAAAATAAGATAAGAATAAGATGGAAAAGCCTATAACTAGGGGATTCAGCCCAATCACTTGAAAGTTCCTTCTATTTTACTCTTTGACTCGCTTTCTTTTCAATAGCTCAAAGTATATTCATAGTACGCTCTCGCTTCTCGGATGTTCCTTCCCCTTCCCCGCGATGGGATAGGCTCTTAGATGGACATGGACAGAAAAGGTTGCACCTTAGAGAAAGTAGCTAGTCCTGTCCTCGTTAGGGTTAGGGATGGACGCTTTTTTAAGGCAAATAAAGAGGCTCGAAAGGACGGCGAACTCACAGCTTTCTTCCATCAACCAACCTAAGATGCCTTCTCTATACGAGATGGAATAGGGAACGGAAAGAGGCACGCTCAACAGGCAGTCAAGAAGCAAGCACCAGAAAGAAAAGCAGAAGCGGCTTGACCGAGGGGGAAGAAAAGAAAGGATCATTCAATAGTAAATAAACCTACGGGCAGATGTTCTAGACTAATCTGCAGCAGTTACAGAATCCGCAGCTATTGTGCTATTGAATCAGAAGAGGAAGATGTCCCCAAACAGCTTATATGCGACATCTTGTTAGAGGAAGGGCAGCTAGAAGCCCGGTTGCAAAGCAAGGCAAAGCAGACCCAAAAGAAGAAGGAAGCCAGGCTTATTAGAAAGCATACGTACCGGCTTGCGACCGAGGAACTGCTACCAAGCATGAACTCTAATGCATTCAACAATTTCATTGCCATTCCCATTGAAGTATGCAGCGAGGGATCGAAGGGATGATACCCGATTCAATTCTTCCCTTCGTTAGTTTACCAACTGTAACTGACTGTCACGTCCAACGAGAGCCTGAGCATCCCACTATTCTTTCTTCTCGGCTGGTTCTCTAAACACATTTTCAAGGGTCCTTAGCATTCGTAGTTCTTATCTAATCAACTGGAGAGAGAGATTACTTGAATAAGCATAAGAATAAGGGGGCCCGCGTCTATGGCCAAACCATGCTCCCCCTGAACTATCCCAATAACCCCCAGCCGATCTTACCTAAAAATAGATTCCACCTTTCGAAAGCTCGATTCATTCAGCTTAGTACAGAGGATCATGTCCCCAACCCACTAAATGCTCCTACTGTACACTTTCTATATCCGATGGAAGAAAGGGGTCACACTCTACATCAGAGACCAGTCAGACACACGGCCCCGTCTTCCAGATAGCACTAAGTGTGCTTATTTATGATTCAGCAAGATAAGGTAGCGTATAGCTTAGCCCCATTCCTCACGAGTTCAAAGTGAAAGGGTCCCCGGCAGAAAAGGTAAAGCTATAATCCTCAATTCGAACTTCTGGAAAGAAAAAGCCAGCAATCACTAAAAGAAAAGATAGGAAACCTGCGCACTTTAATTTAACCTGAATTAACGAATGGCAGCCTATGACAGGGCTTACCAATGCAACTCCGAAGGCTGACCTTTTTGAAAACCTTCTTTCCTAAAGAACTGCTGATTGCTGATACTTGCAAGAAAATGTAAATTAAAGGAACAGGGGCGTACCCTAGGACTGAAACTGGAGAGACTGAAGACTGCCTGGAGGAAAGATCCCAACGAGAAGGACTAAATGGGCGAAGCACTCGAACTCAAAATGTCTGGCAGGGAATCAAAGAGGCAATATGCTATATATATATATTACTTAGTCTTTATCTTATAAGATTCTATTCTATTATATATATAGGGAATATCCTTTAAGCGGTTCCTTTCTCACACTCGATAGAAATAGTAAAGACTCCTACCCGGGAAATCTCTATAGCCCGTGACTTGTAATAGTTTATTACTTGAAATTATCCTAGTATTAACATAACATACTTGTAAGAATGCTGTCATATTTTAATTAGTACTACTGAGCGAGAGAAAGAATTACTATTTGCTTAACTTAACTCTTATACTTACGTATAACTATATTATCCCCTTATACCTAAGAAATATCGAGAGGAAAAAATCTATCCTACTGCCCCCTTACTAAACTCTCTTTAGATTGGTACCCTCGGGTCTCGAGCATTGAAACCTTTTTGCCCTCGGCTGAACTCGCTTAAGCCCGGCTAGAGAGCCATGCCTTCTAAATCTCACTCTGCTACTGATTCAACAACAGAAATTATTGGTCAAGCTAAGCATTCGTTTATAGCTCGCCAAGACTAGTTGCACTTGCTTTTCACAGGCCGTATACTGGTTGATCTGGTCTTTCCTGTTTATTTCATAACCTCTCTTTCTTAATGAAATGAATCCGCAGAGTAAGAGGTGACTCCGCTCCCTTTTTCAGTGAAGGATGAGTTTTGCCTGTGTTCACATCTTCTCCTTCCTGGGGAATAGAGACAGAGTAAAATCAATCTCCTCAACTGGTGATCTTCTTCTTCCCTTCTCGAAAGAGTCAAAAGAAATAGAATCTTCGCTACGCCCCCTTTTCCTTTTGCACTCCCAAATAAGTTAAACTGTCACTCATCCGCTACGAAAGATAGCTATGAAAACGCATCTCGAACATCTTTTCGTTACCGATCTGATCTGGCTATCTCGAACGAGTTCAAAGATCTCTCCTCTACGTCGGCCTTACGAGTGCTAATTGAAGTATTCCCAGCACGGTTCGTCGATTACCGGAATTGGAGGGAAAAGTAACCATCCCCTTTCTTTTCCTATGTTACAGAATTAGTAAATCAGTCTATTGACTCCCTTACTAAGCTTGAAGTAAAGTAAAGACTTTCCTCATTTGAAATATAACTAGTAAAGGAACCGGTAGGATTCTATTCTTACTTCATTCCTGAGAAGGATTTGCTGTTTCCTCCTTTACCATTGCTGCTTGATTATAATTATAAACCTGCTCCCCCCTTCTTCACCTAAGGCAGTGAATTCAGACTTCCTTGAAGAAAGGGAAAGGGGGCTAACCCTATTCCCAAGCTAAAAGGCTAAGCCCGGAGATGCCGTATGCTAATCTGCTTTGCCCGCGCTTACATATACTACTACTAAGGTAGTTCCGGTCTTCTGTTATCAGTGCATAAAAAAGCGTCTCTTCCTTCCCGCGGTTAAGCTATCGGCCTGGACCTTTCTCCCTCCGGCGCTTTCCTAAGCTCTATCAAGCCCAGATCTCCCGACCCCCCGCCGCTTGCTGATCTTGCTCCTGACTCCTCTCTTTGCCTTTAGTGGGAGCTCTTATCAGACTGACGAATTGGTTAATCAAGGATTCTTTTCTTATTAAGGTAAAGTCATCCAAGTATAATAGATAGCATAGGCCTATGTATGACTTCTATCCGCTAAAGCAGCATTTTCTAAGACAGCCTCCACAGTTAAGAGCTCAAATCGATTGCAGCTTTACTATCTATTGTTCCTCCCTCACTAAAGAGCATAGAAGAAAGATATTAAAAAACCACTTCTTCTTTTGCATTCATAGAGTAAACTGCATTCAAATAAGTGGTCAATACTCCTCTGTCCTAAAAGGAAGAATTTCAGGGCAAGAAATCATACATGCCTATTTAGCCTACTTGCAGAATGCCAAAGCAAGGAAAGACTCTATTCCATAGCTTCTGCTTGTCCTCGCTTGCCCACGCTTAGCACGCATACATGTTTTTTCTTCTTCTATCTCCATTGGTAAAGGAAGACTAGCTAGAAAGAGAATTGGCTACTTTCTTCCTTCGAGTTCGATCCCTGTACTGTGCCTATTCACTCTTCCTAAGGGTATCGAGAAGGGATTCACTGGAAGACTCGTGTTTTCACGGGATTTGTTGACTCGAGTAACTAACATCCTTCTTTCGTGCACATCCCACTTTTCTATGCTTTTATATATATATGTAAATCTTTTCTTTGGTTTCGTCTCGGGCACAAGGGGGAATCCATTGTTCATTAAGGCGCGGATGTTCGTATGGTGATTTTTCCGCTCCTGTGGCCACCACTCCTATCCGCAGACGGAAAGCCGATTCTAGGGCGAGTGCTGAACCGCGTAATGCAAAAGGAACCCCATAAACTGCTCTACAACTAAGACTATATCGAATCGGCAGTTTCACTCCTTGACCCGACCCATTGGAGGCGGGGGGTGCTTTTTCCGAGCTACTACTTTAATAGGTTATAGGGGAACCCTTTCCCCTGAATCAGCTAATTCTGCATCTCTTCTCCTTACTTCTGCAAAAGTTCTATCTATCGCATCTTTTTTGACATAAAAAACTTTTTCCTAACAGTTTTTAAAAAACAGAAAATTGTTTAACGGGAAATTGCACTATTCTATTTCATTTCAAACTTTTCAGTGTGGTCTTATTGGCTAAGGGATTCATGCTCTTACCTAGAAGTATAGTGCTCCTCGAAAGAAAGGGCAGATAATGGAGACCACAATTCAAACCGCGGGTAAGGAAACTGCCTGGTTATTTACCTGAGGTTACTAACGAACTCATAGCTTCACGAGTGACCGATGTAAGTAAGGGGGATGGGACATGGCTTCCTCTTTCTGTTTGTGTTCATCTCTTTGTTTGGTCTTTGACAGAAGAATTGACTGCTCGGTTACTTCCATTTGAATCGGAAAAGTTTATTTGCGCCCCGTCTTTTTCATTACAACTAATCTGCTCTAGCTCTCGAGCAGCCTCTCTCAGCTATGGTTCCGCATAAAGAAAAGCTCCCCAGCTCATAGGTTATATAGACTCCGAATCTTAGCTTCCTAGCTAAACGCTCCTACAATAAGGGGTAGTTAAAAGAAGAAAAGATAATATTCAGCCCCCGTGTTGGGGGATTGCTTCGTATGAGTTCACTCAGCCTTACCTACTCACTACTCTTACGGAAGTTTGACTCTTTAAACCAATAAGGCCGGGAAAGCTAGGAACGTTAGGGCTTTCAGAGTATTCTTTCCTAGTATTAGAATAATAACTCTATCCGGTAAACATTTATTAATTCTCGTATGGTGATAAGATAAACTTCCCTCACATGCCCCTTTAGATCGAATAACTCATGCCCATAGGAAATATGATAAATTAGCGAACGCTTATCCCTCACTTTACGACATAGTCAAAAGTCACATAGGGCACAAGTGGAGGGCAGCGTATGCAACGATGTTATACAAGCGGCAGAAGCTGAACCCGAACCAAACCCTAAGCAAAGAGGGGATGTGCCTTAGTTCAGTCTCGAGGACGGGATAATAGGGGCGTAGCACCGGGTATGTCGGAGTAGTCCCACCCAGTAGATGGACAAGCCAGTAGTACCAATCAAGGAAGCCTTTCACTGTAGAGCTTTCTTTCCCGATGGGGACTAATAAAAGGAGAAGAATATAGCTAAACAGCTGCAGCAGAAAGAACGAAAAGCCAAAAGTCAAGGTGCATAGCGGTCTTTTAAAGAATAGGGGAGTACAGAATAAGGGGTTTGCAAGACAAAAGAGAATCCGCTGGAACTACGGACAAGGAGATTTTCCTCAATTCCCCTCTTACTTACTATTTATTAAAGCGGAATCAAATTCAATTCCACCAGTGTGGAAGAAAACCTTCATTATATATGTTCAACGCTTTGGGAAAGCCAGAGCAAGACTTATTCCTTGCGGAGCAAGGGCAAGAGCTGCAGATGAAATAGCAGTGCTTATGGCGACATGTCCCATTATCTTATTTATTCCTTTCCAGATTCAATTCTTTCGGTTAGGAAAGAGCTTTTTAAGAAGAAGAAGCTATTTACTCCGCATCTGGTGGAGGAAGAAGTCTTACCTGAGTAAGCCTTAGGCCTTAGGGGAGTCACTTTCCGATCCGGGTTCAATGATTAAGGAGTTTGAGTGAACACCCGGTGAAATGGATTTAGGAAAGCACGTGCCATCCTCATAAGAATAAGAAAGACCAGGCGAGATTTAGCTGTTGGAAGAACTATTGAATAAGAAATTGACGTAGAAAGAGTCATTCAAGAAGCTTCGATTTATCTTGTCGACTCTTCATGGCATAATGAGAACAAAAGGAGGCATTCGTCAGCTCTTGGCCAATCTCTGCATTCGAGCGATTCGTGCCATCCTTCGTTCTGGCTCTAGTTTTCGGACTAGGAGCTCCTATATCATCCGCAGCAGATCTTATAGAAGAAGAAGCTATTGATGCATCAGCAGCCATTGAATTTGCTGCTGTCTCTGACTGACGAAGAAGGAGTCCAAGGCCTTCGGAAGACCAATCGGGATTTACTGCTACAAAGTGATTCCCTTTCTTTGGATTGAAGAATGACTTCGGTAGGTGGAATGATGCTTACCTCTCCGGGAATGTAGTTCTGGGGGCTTAGGAAGAATAGGAGCTTTCTGATACTCCTCACATAAAGCAAACCAACTCCAGGGATTAGTTGAATGAAAGCGCCAGCTCATGGATGAGCGATCAGAGTGACTAATCGGCACAGAGCGAAATGCCACTCAATTGAAAAGCATAGTAACTCGACCACCCATCGGGGGAGAATATGAGATTGGGGAAAAGAGTCCCGCCGACTATGGCTATGGCTGACAAGGCTCTTCAAGACCTAACCTATTAAGAAAAGAACAGATGCGCGAGCCGCTCGATTATATACGATCTTGGAATAAAGGGATTGAGAACAACTGCTTTGGCGGAGATTCCTTATTTCATTTCATTTAATATGAAAAAGAAGTGCCCAAGAGGGATGTTGTTGAATAGACGGATTCTTGACCTCCGGCTTCAGGGGAAGGACGAAGAAGAGCTTAGTTGACAGGTACGTACGTACGGGGTTCAGCAGCTGTCCCAAGAGGTGAAGCAGCGGACTTAGCGAGATTAGTCTGTTGCCAGAATTTTTCCGATCAAAGAGGAGCTAGAACAGCCCTTACTTAATCTACGATAATCTATAAGAAAATCACTGCCGCTATTGACAGCTAGGGAGCGAGTTTAGCCTATTTTACTGGTTGAATTAAAGATTCTCTCCTCGGGAAAGGAGCGTGTAGCCACTCATTCGATTAGGGCCAGCAGCTCCTAAGCCTAAGGAAGTTACTATTCCCCTACTAGGGGTGACTAGCCTTTGAAGAACGTTTTCAGGCCAAGAGTTACAACTGCTTGCCGGAGGAAAGTCCCAGCACTAGAAAGAGAAAGAGGAGTTCCCGGCTCAAGCTAAATGCGCAAGGTAATCTTTAGGTGAGGGAAGGTAGCAAGCAGCACAATTGAAAGAACTGACGAGCATGTGAATTAGAAAGGCAAGCTAAACAAGCAAGTCAGCCCGTCTGTCTTCAACAAAGAAACTTCCAGCGCAGGAACTCCGATCGGTAAAGGAGCTACCTTCAGATTGAAGATTAGGTCTCGCATTCTCTCATCGAGCTAGGAAAGCACCCGAACAACTGGATAGGGGAGGAGCTCACTCTATTAAAAAAAAATTTCCCCTTCTAGCCGCACTTTTGACACCTCTATTCTGACATAAACCAAGCCGAGTTCAATTAGGACCTTCCTTCAGGTAAGTGGGGTGGAGTCAGGGACAAATAGGAATGGCATTCACTAGAAGATACCGGGGGAGGGGCAGGGGCTTCGTTGAAAGGCTACGTAAGCCACCTCAAAGCATTGGGTTCCCAGTCACGGTTCTTGCTGCTTGGGAACTGAGCTAGCTTCTTTACCGTGTAGTGGGTGACCTAAAAAAAAGTTTCCAAGCTTTCCAATCACTACTCTTTCAATCGCTCGTGCTCCTCACCCCATCGAAGCACTTCGCTTGCCTTCAGGCAACTCAAGAGAATTCCGGATCTCCTTGAACTTGGACTCCTTATTCAACTTATCCGATCTCCAAGCCAAGAACAACCGACTTATGAGCTCCTCTCTTTCCTTTCATGCTTTTTTTCCCCGAAATGAAAACAGCATTCTTCTTAGGATATCAAGAAATAGGTCAGTGGTCAGTTAAGAGATGGTAAGAGTTCCTCGCCAGGACCCAGAGTATTAGTAGGCTTTTCACTTCAGTCAATCTGCCGCTCATCGCCTTTCTAGTTAAGTTAGAAAAAACATGGCTGGAAGGGGCTAAAAAGGAAAAAAGAACCAGAGTGCAAAGCGGAAAGGGATTGACTTGGTTGGTTCACTGACAGTCTCGCTCGCGTATCACCCGCTGGCGGATCGGCCGCCTGGAAAAGATAAAGATAAAGGTTTGTTCAAGTCAGAATGGTTGGGTAAAACTCGTAGACTCACTCACTCGTCTCGTTCATATATTTACTCGCAGCATTCGCAGCGTTTATTCACTCGCAGGCAGGCTCGCTCATTCATTCGTTCGTCAGCTCGCTCGCCGTCTACTAAACGAGCCAACCAAAACTGCCCTACTGAAAAAAAAAGGCCTTCCCCCTTCTATCAAAAGGCGAACATCTAATCTAGTGTTAGCCGCCTTACTTAAGAAAGAATAAGAACAGTAGGAAGAGCTTTCATGTAATGCCGTGGCAACTATTTTTTGTTTTTGATTCGATCCGGGACGCTCCTTCACCTCGTAAACTCGGTAGCATGCTTCGCTCCTCGCTTTTGTTCAATTATAAAAAAATAAGCACTTTGATGGAGATTTATAGCATCATTCAAGTAAATACAGATTGAGATCGTAGAAACATGAGCTTGTAATATAGCCACACCTAATTCCAGACCGGTTAATGCAAGAACTATAAATAAAGGACCAGGATCCCCTATGAAATAGAAAAGATCATTCATACATAGCATAGTCCAAGCGAACCCACTTAAAATCTTTACTGAACTATGACCGGCCATCATATTAGCAAATAAACGTATTCCTGAGCTTAATGCGCGAAAACAATGAGGGATTAGCTCAAGGAGTACTAAAAAGGGTGCTAACGGCAGTGGGACTCCTGCGGGTAATGAGAAGCTTAAAAAATGAAGCCCATTTCTTTGAAATCCCACTATAGTAATGCCAATAAAAAGAGAAAATGAGATCCCCAAAGTAATGAGAAAATGACTTGTAACTGTGAAGCTATAAGGTATCATACCCTGGGGATTACAAAATAACGAAAAAGTAAAAGTGACCGAGATGCAAGGGAAAAACTTTTGTTTAACATTTCCGGAAAGACCACCTATTTGTTCGTTTACCAGGTTCGGCACGAAATCATAAATAAGCTCTACCAAGGATTGCCAAGCATTGGGTACTGACTTTCCTCCTCCCTTTTTAGTAACAAAATAAATAAGAAGTAAGACCAAACTGAGAGTGAGCAGCATAAAGAAAGATGGATTTGTGAATGAGAAATACAAGTCACCTATCTTCATAGGAAGAAATGGGATTATCTCAAATTGATCCAGGGGGCTTGGGGCAATCAATTTGAACTCATTAACAAATTCCTGCCATATAAAACCATTTGGAAAGTCCTCACGGGCGAGTTCATTTGTTAGACCGATTATATGATCAATATTTACTTGTTGAGCATCATTAACATGCCAGACATGTTCGGCAAGCTCTCTTACCGACGTCCATGCTGGTGGCAACTGAAGACCAGTTGCATCCATGTTTCTAGATACTTGATCACATAAGTCATGTATAACTCTTGCCCGATCATCGAGGGCTATGAATAGAATGTTTTGATTTTCCATTATTTTGGATGACAAAAAAGGATTCTCTCCAGACAGATTCACTCCGTGAAGCCTGTAGGAGTAGTGAAGAACTAACGTTTTCTGTGCTTGGTTGTTGACCAAGGGAAAGCATGGGAGTCTTGGGCGTAAAAGTTCTTATCTTATCTTACGATATTTCTTTTTGGCTGAAAACAGCGGAAGCCTCTCTTAAGAAAAAGAGTTTAGAAAGGCTTGACGCATGGGAAGGAGATCTTCCTTCCTTAGAAGGAGATGAGCTACCTAGATCTTTGTATGTATGGGTCTCGGTAATTGAAGAGAGAAGATAGGAAAAAGACAGAGGAAATGGCGGAGCTCTTTCTCGCTGTTGTTCCTCAAACACTGACACTGAGATAGCAAGGAGTATATCTACCTAGACGGAACTTCTTCATTTTCCCGCCCGACAGAGGGCTGCTTCAAACGGTATTACCGTAGACCCGAGAAAGTCTTCCCAAAGTTTTCCTCCGTTACCGTTAAGAACCTCTTCAGGGCATGCCCCTGAGACTAGTGCTACTCCCTGCCTTCCTTTGCCCATCTGAGCTTACTCGGAACGGAACTACAAACTATGGGAGCTAATAGCTGAAGAGATCTAAGCTAAAAGGCAGGCACAGCTCCCGAGTGCAAATCGACAAGAACTACGGTCCGGTGAGTGAATGAACTTTCCCTGGCTAATGTGGTTGGTACGCAATCTCGGGTTCCTCGGCTTACCATGAGGCTCACTCACAAGCCGTTACGTTGCCATTAAAGATAGACACTCTACCGGAAGGGTAAGTGGACTACTCCAATGATCGGTCTAAAACAAACGACCAGCCCAAAACGGAGGTCGGTCGAGCTGGAACTTGGCTCCGTGAGGGGGAAGAACCTTGACTTCTTTAGGGGCTTGCGTCTTTTAAAAAAAGCGATAGCAATGAGGCATTCAAGCTCTTCTCTGCGAACCGATCACAAGGCGGATTTACTATGATGAATTGGGATCCGCGTTAACCAACTCGCCTGCAATCTCGCTTTCAGTCTTCTCGTTGTCATTACACATTTCGACTAGCCGTGTGTGTGCAGCAAACCGATATCGGATGTGTGCGCAAGAGCCTTGTTTACACTTTATTGCATGCTCATTGAGACAATGCCTCTTCTTTGGTTATGCGACTAGGTAAAGTGATCCACAAAGAGATTCATGTGATGTTGTTGTTTCGCTTGGCCCAACTGCTGACACCCCGCCTGCCATCTGCTCTCCTCCCTTCGGAATCCCTGAATAGGTCATCTCTTTCAGCACCTCTTGGGCAAGAAGCGTTCTTTCATCTCGTTTGAGTGCTGGGAAAAGAAAGATCTTACAATAGGGTCATGGCCAGTCTAGGAACTGAGATTAGGAATAGTAAAAGCTCATAGTCATAGGCTATCGCTCCTGAACCTGTCGGTTCGGTTAAGTGGCTTTTCGCTCCTTTCCAGCCGGAACTCTTTTTGCTAATGGCTTCTAGCTGTCTGCCCTTTTGCTTTCTTTCCTATCCACTAGCCAATTCAATAGCAGTTTATTCTCAAACCGTAAGAGCGCATTCAATAGCAGCATTCGATGCCTATTCTTCTACTATTGATCCTTCCTTTAGCTCTATCTGGAGATAAGGTAGGTTAGCTTATTTTCAAACCCTCCCAACTTTAACTCTATCCCGTGGGACTGAAATGATTATAAAACCAGTCCATTACTACAAGGCTAGGATAGATGGTGCTCATAGGCTGACTCCTACAGTAAAGAAAAGAGCAGGTTCCTTTCGTCAGCACGCTTCCTCTAGCTATAATAGGAAAAAAGATGGATTACACTAGTTTATGAAAAGAGTATAGTAAAGGAAATTAGGGGGTTAGCTGGTAAAGGCCTTGTTTCCTTTCTTCCTTCGACTCTATCACGCTTACAATCTCTAGCACCGAAACCCAAATGACCCAGCCCAATAAAAAAACGTTGGAAAACAGCATATGAAAGAAAACTACCATAAATCATTCATTCAAAGCCCATACATGTGTAATAATGGACTTGCTTCACCCAAAGAGAGTTGTGCTTTTGGAAACATGGGTGAGTGGTGAAAAGGCCGAAAAAGTAGTTAGAGGACTGGGGTTTCCGTCATCGCATCGAGTAGAACCTCAAGGTGATTCTGGCGGGATTTGGGTCCTGTGGAATAGCAAAGATAGATCAGTGGATGTCCTTCAGGATGACTTCGTTCATATGAAGGTGGTTCAGGAGAAGACTAGCTCATGGTTCTTTACTGCTCTATATGCGAAACTTCTGAAAAAAAAAGCCTGGCTCTGGCAGCAACTTATTCAGATGTCCCACGAAATCTCGGTTCCCTGGATGCTAGCTGGGGACTTCAATGAAATAGAAAGCAAAAGGAGACTAGCAGGATGGAAGGTTGATCAACTCTCTATTGCTATGCTATGGAAATCGGTGATTTATGCGTTGCCAACATATATGATGCAATCGGCTAAACTTCCGACAGGGACCTGTGAAAGTAGAGAGAGTCTTTTCAATAGTTTTATTTGGGGAGACTCGGAGAACAAAGGGCGGCTAAAAGGAAAGCGCTAGGCTCCAACCCTTCTCATGGGATCGGATCTGCTTACCTCACTTTCAAGCATCCACTGGATCAGAGATAGAGATCCTTCTTCCTTTAGCGGCTGAGAACAAAGAGTAATCCCAATCCCTGAACGTAGTCCAACCTTCGGTCCTTCTGAAGCCGATAAGGGAACTACTTCTTTCAATCCGCCCGGCACTGATCCTCAAAAACATGCTAGCTCTTAACCTTATAGAACTAAGCTAAAGAGAAGGGAGGGACGGGATACTGACTAGCTCGTCATCCTCAACAAAGTCAAAAACAGTCTACAAGCAAATTGATTTAGGGCAAAAAGACACCTTGGCCTTCTAGGCTTTCCTTAAATTAAAGGCGGTGAATACCATTGATGGCAACTATTTCGTTGAGTTTGGTGTCTAGACAGAGGGTCTTTAAGGCATGATAGAGCTGTAGCGAGCAAGCACCGGGTGAGATACTGCCTTCTATGTATGCCTTTGTGGGTGAGACTAATGATCCTACAGCTCGTATAGTATAGAAAGAGTTTCAATAGCAGAGGCTGGTAGCATAAAGGTCCAACCAATGAATGTTCTTCTTTCTTCCATAGGGGAATCGATGAGAGATGGATGCGAACAAAGGCTGCGTAGGCACGAGTATCAAAGCTTCAGTCCCAGCGTAAACGCCCCTTATGGTTTCGATACTAGTATCATAAGCTTCCCTACCACCACCTCGCCCAAGATCTATTCTGGTTTCAGTTGAAGAACCACCGGGCCGATTATTGACCCAGTGACCGGGGTAGAGCTAGTTGGAGAGACATTACCTAGCCTTTGTCCGCATCAATGGTTGTCCCACCACCGGAAGCAGAGGAAGCTAGAAGATGACCAATCCCACCTCATCATGATTGGAGGCGACTCGGATGGCATATGATTAACTAGCGCAGGAGAGAGAGTTATCCCGTCCCTCGGATCACTTCAACATTTCTAGTCAAAATAGATGCTATGCTGGGCATATCTACTGACCCGACGAAGCTGGTGTAATTCTATCCATCAGATAGCGTGCATATCTCCTAGCTCCCAATCGAGAATTTTTCTGCTAGGCTAATCGGATGAAGGGCCCTCCCTACTTTTAAGGGTGACATATAGAAGAATGCCCGGGAATGAATAGATAGAGATAATATCCCGCTCCGAGAATAGTGAGCAGGGAAAGCAGCCTTGTTGATGCAGATCCATTCCTTTCCTATGACGCCGTTCAAACATACTTTTTTCGATTGTTTTCATTCGGAGAGAAGCACTAATGTCAGTCACCTACTTTCTTCATTTCATGGCACGGCCAGACTCCTTGTGGTGTCAGGTCAGGTCATGAAGGCCAAATCTTTCCCATCAAATAGCTCTTTAGAAGCAAGAGACGGGAAGCCTAAAGAGACTATATTAACAGAACATCCACTCCTCTTATTTGCTAACGTGATGGAGCCCCCCGATTAGAAACTTGACGAGGTTGTGATTGGATATAATCGTCTTTCCTTTTGCGATAAGTCTCTTTCTGTGGAAGCCTTAGCGACTCGCTCGCTTCACTAGAGCAGACTAGGAGAGAACTCGCAAGGAAGAACTAGCCCAATCCTCATAAACTAGCAGAATCACAAAGCCAGGAACTCCACTCCTCTTTCCCTTGGGCCTTTTAATAAAGGAAAGACTGGCTTCTGCAATAAGACTTGGGAACAAAACAACTAATGCTTTCTTTCATGCAGCATTGGCCGGTGTAAAGTCTAGATGTTTTTGTCACGACACTCTTTTTTTTTTTTTCTTAGCCTTGAACCTAAAGTCTTGAGCCTAGTGGGCCCATATTGGTAGAAATCTCATTCTTCACTCTCCCATGAGCAAATGAATTGGTGCTTGCCCTTGTCTTCATTCACTTTTGAGCTCATCAGAGGAAAAATCTCCTTATCGTTGGCAATCCCCATCTAAATCGTCGGTATAAAGATAGATTCAACCAACAGGCACATCCTTAGAGGAGACCAAAGGAAAGAGGATTGGAATGGATTGTTTAATGCCTCGACCAGATGAGGCTATGGAATGAATAGGTTTTTTTCCGTTTAATCACTCTTAGCCGGTTCCTTAAGTTTCCACTATTGAACATGTGAATCCTCTAAGATCAAGTATCTATCTCTGGGAGGGCTCCCTTTCGCCAATAATACAATTATATAAGATAGTCTAGTCGGGGACCATAGGGGATTCGAGGACTTGGGGGAGGCTAGCTCAGATCAAACTAATCCTTAGAATTGTTGCTCTCTAAGGCGCTCAACCGAATGGAAGGACCCGGCCTTGATCTTTTCTTATGGGCCAGCCAGTATCAAAATCGAAGAAGATGAGTCGGCATGTGAGAAGCCTTTGGGCTACGACCTTGCATACTTGCTTTGAGTTTCTCCAGCGATAGCTGGGATCACGAACACACTAATTCAATAGAAAGAGGGGAAATCTTCATTCTATTATTAGACGTTACAGGTCCGGGTCACGATCTGATTGAACCGGTTTTTCTTTTTCCATTGATCTGACGGATGACGAATCCCCTTTTTTCTGAAAGAGGAAGGGAACGGATTGGATTCAGCCTAAATTCATTCTTTTACATTGATGGGGAAACAAGGATTTCGGGAGTCCCTGACGCAGACTAGAGGGCTGATACGTACTGTTGACGACTAAGCAAACCTCTCCTTTTCAGTCGAGATCTTCAAACCTCTCCCGCGACAAGAGGAAAGGAAGAAGTCCCACTTTATTTAGTTCTTGTAATGTCTTATGTAGTGATGAAGCGAGGTCCTTTTCTTTGAGGTCTTGGACCATGCGCCTATCGTGAAGGGTCAACTTGAGATGGTTCAATCTTTTATCCCGTAGAGCAGTCTCCTAGTCTATTCGTTATGTCCGCCTCTCTCTCATTCAGTTGCAGATGAAAGTGGAAGGCTTTTCAGTCTCTTCCATTTGTTGTTTTAGAAGCTCTTCTCGCAGCAAGAAAAGCGAGTCTGGCTTGAGTTGACTTGTGTTCGATCCTTGCAAGCCTTCTAGCGATCGCAGTGAGGTTTTCTGCTTTTTGCTAAGCTGAGTGTAAGAGCTTCCCCCCATAAAGAACTTCTTTCTTTTTATTATCTTACTCTATCCGGAACCTGGTTCCCCTCTCAAATTGCATATGGTAATAGAGAGCTAGACAGCTTAGAGAGCTCCTCAAAGGGCTAGTTCTCAGTCTTCCCGCCTTGGAAACTTTCCATTCGATCTTCGTCTGCAGTCGGCGGAGGGCGTGAATGTGTAGTGTATCTGGATCTGGGACCATTCCCTTATTCTCTTAGTCGTAGTACGCCCGATCATTCAGTTGGAGATGAGACTGCTGACTAATAAAAAGATAATAAGGGGTCCATCGGTCATTTCCTTCTGTCGATCGAGTGAATGGGGATTCGGGGTTTCAGCTGCTTTTCTCTGTTCTTAGGTTCGATCTCTTATAGGGCCAACGCTGGTCCTCTTATGAGTCCCAAGGGTTCTTTAATAGTCGGGTTCTTTTCTTTACTGTCCTGCCTTTAGGAAGGAATGCAGGAAAGCACTTGACTTGAAGAAAGAGACCTACACAGAAGAGGGTAAATAGGCATAAGGAATGGGGAAGCTGTATATGAAGAAGGGCTTTGGGAAAAGCATTTAACCTGAAGCGGATTTAGTATATAGATTCCCAGATACGGATGATGAGGATTTGCGGAACACATGTGAGTGAGGCTAACATTAAGAAAGTCAATGTGTTAATCAAATACACTGGAGTGGATTTTGCTTGGGTTCCAAACCCGGCGTTGCTGATTTGGTTAATACAAGAAAATATATAGTTGGATAGCTGGAAGCCCACCCATACTCATCCCCGAAAACAAGATCTGAGTCAACCTCAGAGTCGGAAGGTGCGCCAAATGGCAAATGCCCGAACAAAACGACCGAGACCACTGGCCGATATGCCTAGGATAGCGGGCAAGTAAGTACAGAAACAGGTCTTGAGTCAAAGGGAAGGCTGCAAGTAAGGTCAAATCCCCTAACCTAAGGGGCCCTGAGAGATACAACGTTACGGGAAACTAAGCGGTTGATGGAACTCTAAAGGTTATAAAACCCATTACCACATGCAGAAGAAGCGGGTGATGCAAGCTACACAGCATAAGTGTATCGCAGACTGACTGATGAGGATTTAGTATATAAATTCCCAGTTGAAGCTGAAGCTGCAGAGTTACGAACCATATGGCAAATGCACTGGTCAAATGCCACCAAGGGGTCAGACTTGGTGAGGAAGACTGGGAGCCTATCCGACATACTCCTCACAACAAAAGAGAAAGATCGACGGCAGAAGCGGATAGAAGGCCTTCAAGTAGTTGATCCTAAGCTTAAGCTCCGACCCAGGCAACAATAGACAAGCGGAACATGTACCGGAAAAGTATACGCTTACAGCCAGTTCAGGTGCCCTCGGGGGTGAGAATAGGAATCGTAGGTAGACCAGGGGATTTATAATATGAAGTAGGAGCGGAAGTCATTTTTCCTTCCCTTATTCAGAGTAGGGAATCCAGTTCCAGCAGAGTCACAAAGGAAAGGGCCTTTCGTTCCCTTAGGTCTAGCCCACATCCTCTCTATTCCGTAGTATCCCAACTTAGACAGCCTTTTGTAACTCATAAAAAGATATCGGAGACAACTTCTATTCAATCAGTAGACGGAGCTTTCCTTATGCCATGCCAGCCTATAATGATATGAATGATATGTAGTATTTACTTCTCTTCTGTGCTTGCTTTCTTCCTAGCCATTCTTCTAATTAGGAGAGTAACTGTAGTAATTTCTTCATCTAAAGGTTGTTCTGCCTAAAGAAATGTCTTAGCGGTTTCAACATCAACAGACAGTACAAACTACTTTAAAAAACTGGAAGAAAAGAAGTCCTTAGCGTCCAACTCTAAATAAGCTTTAATACATAATCTTATCCGCCTTGTGGTAACTGGACTACTGTCCTTAAGCGGGGTCTACTTCCTTTGCTATCCCTACCTTGACTTCCTTTCTTTCGGAGGAGGAAGCATGCAGAGAGCAAAGACGATTGATTTTGTTGATTTAGTAGTTCGCTTAGTAGATCCTTCGTTGAAACAGCAGCTCAACTCATAAGCACCTCTGCCATCAAGACCCTGACGCATAGACAGTGGCTTATCGAGCAGCGGAATCGGATGGATGCCTGCCCGGTTTTCAACAAACTTCTTGGGCACTTTCCCCTTGGGAGGACTGGTAACAAATAGTCCTTGGTGTCTATGTTAAACTGTCCCTGGGCTTACTCCAAGTCAACTTCTATCCTATCTTTACTGGGGTCGCCTGCAATCGGTCTTTTGAGAATCAGTTGCCAGCTTTTCTTCTGGCTTTTGTAGCACTTCCTTTCCTACGCTAGAGGTTGGAGAGAGTAGCGAAAGATGTGCTGACTTTGACTTAGGCGCTGTAGCTAGGCTAGGTCTTGAAGAGCCTGTATCGATCAAGCTATCTCCTCGCTTAGGGCGTACAAAAAGATAGGAATCGAGGTTGAGCGTTAGCGATGCGCCTATGAGCTTCCAAGTTTCGGGCTTAGACACACCTTATTTCCAATTTCCAGTGGTTGCTTTCTGGGCGAGAGAGGAGGAAATAGTTGAATTCAGCCAATCTTTTCTGCTATGAAATTACATAAGCATAAGAGAAGAAAGCACTACTTCCGAGCTCTCTTTCTAACTAGAAATTACATAAGAGAAGAAAGCGTCTGTTCACGTCAGGCAATCTAATTGTTGATTTAGTTTTTGTGCTTGGTGTTCAGTCCAAATTGGTACGGGATTGGCGATGCCATCTGTATGGTCTTGTGTTCTTTCCTCACATACATTGGGAGTGCTGCCCTGGAACGGCAAACCTCTAGATCTATCTCAGCACGTTGCTCACATTGCCTTGTCAAGGAAGCCGAGAGCGATGTCGGATGATAGAAGCGAGGGCTAAAGGTGAGTGTAGTAAGGGAGAAGCAAAACCGGGCATCATAGTAGCACTTCTTCTTAATAAGACATTCCCCGTTCTGTCTTCTCTAAGAGCTAGCGAATCAATTGCTAAACTAAACAGCTTTGCTTGCATGGAAGGCAATTGCCTTAGATAATCATAATCCGGGGATTGGTTCCAGATCAGTTCCTTACTGCGGAGAAAACACTCTTTTTTTGGAGTGAAATCCTGTCCCGAAGTTTGGATATTAGGTTGGTGATTCCGAGTTACCCTATTTTTTTCAGCATTTCCATAAGGAAAGGAAAGCCGCCCTCTTTATCCTTCCTATGGAGTAGGAATAAATAGGGCATCAACAGACACATCCGTAGAATCTTAGACATAATCAACAAGAGAATGAGCTTGAGCAAAAGCCGAGGCTAGAATAGGGGATGGTATAAAGGTTACTCTTTTGCAATTCAGAATCAGAAAGCTGTTCTAAGCCCTACCCCACCACCGGATCAAGGGAATGATTTTTCGTTCTTCCGGAGTGAAGTGAAAAGGCTGTGTGTCTGCTCATTCACCTATCTAATGGAGATTCCTTCCTACGAGTCTTCTATTCCGGCTAAGTCCCCTATTGGCCCAGCCAGTCTTCGATTCTCTTCCTAATATCCATCTTTTGTTGTATGTTGTAAGCCTTCCAAGTATCTTCCTTCCAGTCTTCTATGGTCCAGCCATCGTAGTTAGTTATCCCATTCCCCCCGTCTGTCCCTTATTCTGTTAGAAAGTAGGGTGCTGAGGATGCCCTTTAGTTCTGTAGTGGTCTATGTACTAAGTAAGGGTCCATCTCTTATGAGATTACTATTTCCCCGTCCGCTATTCATGCTTGGGCTTTGGGCTATCTTTCAAATTATAATGATTACTTAATTAGCCTTTCTTCTTCGAAGGACTGATTTACTGATTGGGGCAGTCTCTATTCGTAAGAATGGAATCTGTATGCTTTTCTTTTTATCTGCTATCGATAGCTTTGAAGAAAGGAATGAAGAAGAACTAGGTTCAGAGAAGAAGGCTCTTCCTCAGCAGGGACGATTCCAGTACTTATCTTACTAGAGCAGTTTACAAACTTGGCTAATAATAGCTCACTCTCCTTTTTTTATAAAGAAAATCTGGACATGTGACTGATCCCACCATGTTCGGCTCACGCAAGGCTTGCATCCTGAGATGGGAGGACTGGCCTAGACCTCTTATACCGCTCCTGACCCGAACCCTCGAGGAACAAGCTGCTTTGAAGTTGAAGACAACCTTCGCTTCCCGCTGTTAAGAGTTCTGCCTTCTGGGCTTATAGGCGAGGAGGGGCATCTAAACACACTACTTTCTAAATAGCCCACGCGAAAGCCACTGGCGGATACTGATTCTGCAAGAGCCAGACTGAGAACTATTGATGCTACAAAGACAGAAACCGCTTTGACCCTCCTACGGGTACTATTTTCTAAGCAAAGTAGATCCAAAGGGAATTGGGTTCAAATAGGTCCCTGGCCGCTTGATTTTAAAGGTTCCCCACAATCACACGGACTTGGAACATGATGCTCACTACAAATCTGATCAACAAAGGTTTCTCTAACAACCTTAACAATCAACCCTAAATCTGGGGAGCAAAGAGCATCCGGCTTCACGAGCAAAGGCTCTGGGACGAAAAAACACCAAAAAGAGAATCCAAGCAATAAGCAGGTTAGGAGAACAAATCGAATATCTTTAGCATACAAGTATACAATTGCATCCGATAGCCTAAATGCCTTGATCCGCGAGGTTTCCCTCGTTATATCTAACAATCCCGGCCTTCGATCCGTTGATCGCAGAAGATAAGAGCTCCTCTTTATTCTGTTGTTCTAGACAAAAAACCCTCCACCCAACTAAAAGAAGATTCCGTTTTTGCTGCGTCGGTTTCGGCTTCATCGTCTGTTTAAGCGTATGTTTCAGATTCAGCCTCTTCGGATGCGTCTTCTTATGCTCACCAAATCGAAACTTATTCTATACTCGGATCAAGGATCAACATCGTTACTTAGGGCAAGATCAGATCCAGACGGGCGCCACCTCGCCTTCTCGCGACAGGAGAAGCGAAGCCAATTCTATTTACGAAATTATAATCAGGCTGCACAGAAGGGGGGAAAGCCTCTCACGACATTCTGAGAGAGGGAAAACCCAACCTTCCAACGAAGACAGATCGAGGGAGAAGAAGTACTTCGACCTAAGATCACCAACCCCAGCCCCAAATCCTTCCTTCAAAACCTTACCGAGCTCCCTTAGTGGCAACTCAATCTCAAATTCAATTTCAATCTAAGCCCTTCCTCTGCTCCGATTCTGTAGTATACCCATTTACCTACCTTGAAAGGGAGGAAATCCTATTCTTCATTTGCTGAAACAACAGCATATGTCTCTGCGTCAGTGTCGGCTTACATACCTTTAACTGACCCCGACCGCCCTCATTTTATTTGTAAGCTTCAGAAAGCTATTTATGGTCTGAAACAAGCCCCACGTGCTTGGTTTATTTGCAACAAGGCTTCCCATTATCTTTCTTTGTTCGTTAGAGTTAGAGTCACCTCTTCTGACATTCTCCTTCTTCTTATATACGTTTAAGATATTCTACTCAATGGGAGCAATGCCTCTACTCTTCATGCTTTTATTGCCACCATTTCCCAGACTTTTTCAAGAAAATTGGAGATATTCATTACTTCTTAGGTGTCGAAGCTCATCGGTCTTCCTCGACTCTTCTCTTAACTCAAACTAGGTACACTACTAACTCAAACTAGGTACACTACTGATCTTCGTTTGAGGTTCAAGATGCTAGGGTGCAAATCAGTTTCCACTCCGATCTCGGCCTGAGATTTTTTATGCAGTTAGCATTCTTGACGAATTCTTTCAGAACCTATGGTTGAGTGCTTTGTTTCGCTAGTTACGCGCGAGCTCTTTTCCTCCCACGATTTAAGGATTGGTTCAAAATCAAAAACAACTGCTTGCCCCAAAGAATGAAAATTTTTTAGGTACAACAGTACGCCCGACCCCAAATTAAAGCCGGAAAAGTCTCAATAGACGTACAGGCACATAGGCGCTCCGTAGCGATAATGAAAGAATGTTGTATCCAATGGCAATCTACTAGCGAGTGAGCTGCGAGTGGAGAAAACGAGCCATCCTCACCAACTAGCTAATCAGACGCAAGCCAAAAAAAAAAATGATTCCAGAATAAGAATGAATATGCCGGATCAGCATCAGCACCAGCTTTCGGGTCAGGAGGGAAACTAACTAAAGCAAGGGCAAAGACTTCCCCGATTGTTAGAACTCCTTGGACCATTGGAAGGCTTATCGGATTAGGCAGCTGGAGAGACGATAGGCTTTGATTCATCAGTTTTAGGCCTTAGACGAGAGGGCTATAGGCCACTTTCTCTCATAAAGAAATGCACCACTTCTACAGACTGGACTAACAGATGTAATATCATAGGAGATTTCACCTTCTCCAACATAGACCATTTCGAATGATAGGGGAATGATTCTTTGATAGAGACTCCCAGGTGCGTATCTGGTCAACAACCTACAGGAATAGCCGGATGTTCTATTTCGAAATCCAGAAATGAAATGACTGGTGGTACCTGTAGAGTTACTAAATGTCTCGTCTTTGGATTATGCTTTTTGTCCGAAAGTCTTCTTCGGGAGTCTTCTGTTCGAACTCGTGCCAATGTTTGTTCCCTTCTAGCTTTCATTTAGATAGACGATTCAGTTCACCGGCAACTCAGTCAATGAAGACACGATCTAATCTAAGAAAAGGAAGGAGCACAACTGATTGGGTTCTCCGATCATGGTTCGTACGTACGGTGACGCCGATGTATGAAAACTTCCTCGCCTCTGCTAGTTGAGAAAAGAGGTTCGCCTGGACGATCAACTGCACGAATATTGACACACCTCGGACTTCACACAGAAAAAGAGACCTCTGCTCATTCTCCAAGACCAAGAGAGGCTCCGTGGGAACTCCTCTTTTGAAAGCTTTTCAGTTGTTTGCCGAAAGGCTCTTCTCTAATTATTAGTCTGATATCGTTAGGCTGATTCTTTTCCCCTTACTCTTCTTACTACGATGAGTAGGATTTATAGAAAAAAACCCCGGAAAAAGCCCTGACCGCTTTCTCTTTTCTAGTTGTATAGCTTCCCGCTTTTCCTTACTTTTCTCTTTGTTTATGGGGAAAGCCTTGGCCAAAGGAAGTTGACTGATTCTTCCCGTGATTAGGCTTCATCTTCTCTATGCTCCTCCTCCAGATCTAGAGCGGGTGCTGAAGCTCTCAACAAAAAGAATTCAAAACCGGCGACTTGGATAGAGACTGAATCTGATCATTTTCATTTGTCTGCTGAAGCTCCCCTTTTGATTTGCAGCCTTACATCCCTATCTCGCCACTCGAATTTACTTATGCCTATGCCTCTTCGTCGCTAAGCTCTTCCGCCACTTCTAATATCAACTCATCATCGTACACTCCGCCTTCATTCTTATCCCTATATGGCAAGCACTGGTTAACCATTGATTCCGGGACGGATGAATCCAGCCTATGCCCTTTAGAAGATAGCCCAGTCGAGTAACCAAGGTCCCTACCCCTTCTTTCTTCGATCTACAAGCAAAGCTGTCTCTTTCTGATCGTGATAGCATAAAAGGTTCACTTTATAGCCTCTACTTTAGAAAGAAAGGATCCACTTACGTCAATTCCCAATACATCTCGCTTAGGAAGAAGAGAATAATGGAAGCTTCGAGTCAAACTTAATACATACTCGACCTATACGCCCGGGAAATGTACAAAGCTATCTTTGGATACCAGTGTATTCACAAAGACAGAAAGTCAGTATAGCTCGTCATACAAATGTTGAAAATAGGTTCAAATTTGCTCGGGCTCTTCTTTCAATTCTGAACCTGGATAGCGAAAAAGCCACTCATTCGAACAATTTCCCAAGACCTCGTGGATCTCTCTAGCCACTAATCTATCAATTATAGAACGAATTTCCTCACTTTGCTTTGAGGTTCTGGACCAGAAGCTGGGATCTCTTGACGGACTTCGATTATTGGAGGGGCTGGCGGAGCATCTCCCCCAGGTAGTCCCAAAGTGAGATCGAGATTGATTGGATGCCCGTCCATATAATAAAAAATTCAAACCAAGAGGACATAGGAAAGAAGGTCAGATTAACCCCCCCAAAAATGATAGATAGAAGTGAAGCAAATGAACGAGCAAGATAAATGCTCTTTTCAGCTTAAAACCCGTATGAAGCTCCTTTCTTTATCCAATCCAAGAGGGAAAGAGAATCGCAAACTGCTGAAAATACTGAAGTAGATCCGCGATCTAGGGGTAGTACTGCTTTTTTTCTAACTAAGCATCCGAGGAAGAGACTCCGACCTACTAAAGGAGTTCGCAAGCAAGTCCATAAGCAGCAGCTATATTCTATAAAGCCCGTTCTTTTTCTATAAAAATAGGTTCTCCTTTGCCTGTTCGAAAATGCCTTTTGCTTTTTCTTGATCTTTCCTATCCTAGCCATCCACCCGATCTATAATGGGATTGACTTCCCCGCAAACGCAAACAAAGGACTTCCTGAAAGCTAATTCAGAGTTCCTCTTTCAAGAGAGAGTACTACTTTCTTTGTTCCCTCCTATTCTGCTGGATAGAATGATTCCCCCCTGCTAGTAGCGAATTATGCCAGTGCCAGTTGAAGACGAGAATAGCTTACTTCCCTCAAGCAAGAGACCCCGCTTGCTTGTCTATCAAAGAACTTTCGAAAAACTTTCCTTTCTATTGCAGACGCTTTAGCTACTTTAGCTTCTATGCTTGATATGAAAGAGGGTACGTACTACTGTAAGGCCTCTGATAGTTGAAACCCTTGGTCTACCTGCTGTTTTGCTGTTGATATTTCAGACGAATATGATGAAGAGTTCCCATAGTTCATGAAAGGTAATCGCTGTTTTTTCTTGAGGTTGGCCCCTTGTATAGTAGGAGTGATAGGCATCTGGAGAAAAGCCTTGCTTTCAATGAGAATTGAAAGATGTTTAATACGCTGTCAAGCAATGACATGTGGGGGGTGCCAACTACGACTTGGGTTAAAGCGGATTACCTGCCATACCTGGAAGTTTACCTGATGTTCTCCCCGCTCCCCGATTTCCTTGTGGATAGCTGTTATATCTCCGAAACCAATCAGTAGGCTTTCCGCTTTCAGAAGTAAAGAAGCTAGGGTCGAGAAGCTACCATTGCGGGTTCCTTCCCAACTCTCCTACGCCTAAGATGGACTGCTTCGTGAGAAGTAGCTCAATGCGGACGCGGACGAAGTAGATTCACTCTAGGGTTGGGGTCTCAACACCTTAAAAAGAAGAAAGAGCAAGATGGCCTTATATAAGAGATTACTTCAGGCGCTCCTTCTTTACACGTTTACACGGGTACGTACTGGTAAATACTGATCAAATCGAAATAGATAGGGGATGTCCGTTAAAGCTTTCTGGTCTAGGATTTTCATCTTACTGATGTAAGGGAACTTTCTTTCCTTCCGTCCAGGTTACGTGGAACACATTCTTAGGTCAGAATCGAAATCCCTTCCAAGGGGCGAGAAAAACTAACTCAAAAGTGTAGCAAAAAGTGGCTGTCTATATCGGCCTGAGAAAGAGCCGTAAGGACTCGTACAGGTCGGGCAGTGGGAGTCGGAACATTCGTAGCACCAAGATCTGACCTTCTCGAATAAGAGACTTCTCTCACGAGCTGGGCTTGAGGACGGAATAAGAAATTCGTTCCCTTGATTAATTTAATTTGCACATCCACAAAGTTCTGTGATGCTTCACTTATATCAATATTGAGGCTAGCCTGCCAGAGGACATACCACCCGACAACCCAATTGGTTCAATAACAAGAGCCTTTTCATACCGGAGTCTCCATCTTATTCTCTCCACGCCAGAAGCTTTCATTCGACTTTCCAGAAGACAAATGATCTTGGGTCTGTATTGGGAACTAATGTCCCTTAGATTCTGAACTGTCAGGGTAGTCTGGTAACAGTTCAATAGTTCAACTTTCCAACCACCCTCCTCTATCTCCCTGGATCTGCTAAGAACTCATCCTGATCAGCTATCAGTTTAGTATTAAGATCCATAGGTGTATCGACAGGCTTGGATCCCAACATCCCTGTCTCATTAAGCAGGTCAAGAACATACTTTCTCTTAGATAGGTTCATACCTGATTGAGATCTGGCTACCTCAAAACCAAAACAATACTTCAATTGTCCCAAATCTTGAGTTTGGAACTAACTCTGCAGGAACAATTTGTACTGCTGTGTGCCAACACTATCATCTCCTGTGAATTAACAGAGGAATAAACTCAACAACTCAAGCAATCCTTGCTCTTTTCTCAATCGGCTAATCTACTTAGCTTGAATACGAACGGGATATTCTATTAAGTTAAGGGATTCACCCTTCGACTCGTGCTTCTTAACCAACTCTCACTCTTTCTTTTCACCGAAGCGGGGAACTCTTCTTATCGGAAGAAGGAGACTCCTTACTTTGATTTGAGAGAGATTGGATCCTTGCCTTTGCTTTGCTTCCAATACGCTCGGCTTCAAGCACTGGAAGAAGACTCACTCCTTTTCTCTATGATCCTTACCAACTATCCTAGCCATAGTTCTCTTAACCCTTAGGAGATGGATGATGAAACAAGTAAACCAGACCTTCCACGAGTGCTACCAATCGTGGAAGAACGAGCCTCTCAGTTCAGTAAAGAGAGTTGTAGATTCGTAGAAAAGGAGAAGAGCCTTGGTGGACCATTGTTCCTGGTTGGACTTGCACTATTAGTATCTCCTTGTTCGTGCTCCCCTACTAGGGAACACACTGGAAAATGTAGCTAACTCGTGTAGTGTAGTTGTTATCTAATCTGAGTTCAAGCGAGACAGGCTTAACAGCGCCTCGCTAAACGAAAGCTAAAGAGAATAAATAGACTCGGGGGCTTACACGCCACGATTTCTTTAAGTTAAGAGAGCAAGGGCAGTGACTATAGAGAAAATGAGTTGCTTTGTTTATTCGTCTTCATAATAGGAATAGTAGCAGAAAGAGGAGAATACGATGATTCCTAGAGCAAGATAAGCACGAGTCGTATAAGCCTTTGACTTGTTTAATATCGTCACTAGGTCAGCTAGTCCAATTGACAGCTTTTCTCAATCCCTCGATCCATCACTTTCAGATGGGCGCACCTGATAGATCGATCTTCTTGATCTTAAGATCAATCTCGATACAGGGAAATGGTCACTCAGATCAGTACCTGAAATCGCCTATAGTCGTCTTTGCTCGATTCATTTCATGCGCTTTCCGAACGAACTAGTCTAAATCAAGCTAGCTTTCTTAGATCGTATCATAAGCTAAATTTCAACTCTTGGTTGCTTCTTCGAGTTCTTCGACTTACTTAGTGAATCAATTCAGTAGGCGGAGTGCTTTCCCAATCTCTTTGCCAGGTAGTTCTGCCATGTAATAATCAGTGTCATGAAAGCGAAAGGGAAGTGGTCATTCAAGTTATCTTTGCGATCCCGAATCAATGAAAGATGAAATGTACCAACTATACCTATTATAGGCCTTCTTCTTCTCATCCGTAGACCCCCAGATAAAAGATCTACTGTGAGCTTCAATCTCTTCACAAGTCAATGTTGGCAGCTTAACCGTTTGCATTGTATACGTGGGTAGGGCCGAAATGACTGACTGAGTAAGGGTGATTCCACCCGCCAAGGAAAGCTGGTTGGTTTTCCATCCACTCAATCTATCCCGAACTCTATCAACAATGTATTTATAACTGTTTTAGGTAACTCGCTCATGGAGTAATGGAACACCAAGATACTTACCCAGGTTAGATGTAAGAGAGAACCCAAACTCCCTACTAATGGCTTGCGAAAGTCCTCTGGAAACATTTTTAGAACAATAAACCCGTGTCTTCAACTTGCTTACCTTCTGCCCTGAAAAAAAAAAAAAATTGTTCCAGGCACTCACTGAGAATGTGAACCTGGTCCATAGATGCTTCCGCAAACAAAACAAGTTCGAGTTCCCCGCCATCACCTCGCCTAGATCTGGGGGCTTTATACCCTAAAGTTAGTTGCAGAGGCAAGTTTCAGCCGAGGTAGGAGATCCATACGAACAAACCAGCGCAGGTAGCAGTGGTTGCCTTTACGTTTATAAGGGGCTTGAGTTTCCCCTTTGTCACTATCTTGCCCAGCATATCTGCCGGGAGCAAGAGCATATCCAAGTCCCATATTCAGTTAAATCAGATCTAGTAACGCTCACTACTGAGGCGAAAGAAAGAAGCAAGATACGGCCGGAGATTCTCGCACAGGAACAAGCGTAGACCCGTAGCGCGCCTTTCACTCAGTAAGAAGTGCTTTTCTTGGCGAAGCGAGGAAGCACAGTTGCGCGCTTCTCCATAGCCCCTCCATACTCTGTAGGCTATTAGTACCAAGCGCAAGCGCCTGACTTGGAAGCTTGCTGTGTAATTTCATAAAGAAACAAAAGTGTGTGAACCTCAGCGAGTCCGGGTTTCAAACTAGCCTCCTGGACTGAACCGACCTCCTTAATATTAATAGGTTATAACTATCAAGAAAGTAGGAATGGCAGATAAAGAGATGCACTTTCTCGACACAGGACCCAGAGTTTTTTCGAGAAAAGGTCCCTTCCCTCAATATCATGATCGGGTCGACCAGGCCGGATCATGAGTGAATAGAAAATCGAAAATATCAATAGCAGTTGCTGTTCCAGCCATTTTTTTTAACTTAAACTACTTATTCTAGGTATAATTATTAAATCTAATAGATTCTATTAATAAAACAAACCAGTGTGACCGCGTAATAGAACTATTATGCGATGAAAATTTGGATATAAGGAGACTCCTGCAAGTTCATCAAAGCTTATGTGAGCAAAGAGCGGCTAGCCCCTATTTCAAAAGGGCACTCCAATACCTGGAGGAAATCATCTTTTCTGGAGTTACAGACAAGGAACTCCATTCTGTTGACTCTACCAGAGTCAATAGTAGAACCCATATTTTTTCAAACTCAAAAGAAGAGTTTGATCCTGGCTCAGAAGGAACGCTAGCTATATGCTTAACACATGCGAGTCGAACGTTGTTTTCGGGGAGCTGGGCAGAAGGAATAAAAACCTGCGCCAGCGCCGCTGATGATGCAGAAAGCTTTTTTTATAGAAAGAGAGTCAAGGGCGGGCGATTCTTTAACCGCAGGCAGCCCAGACCCGACTTAATGATGGCCGCGCATGAGATCGCACGAGACCACTTCGATTTTTAGTCGGGGGATGCGAGCATAGCGACCCTAAAATACCTTCTGCGCTATCTTAAAGTAGAAGAAAAATTTCCATTTTGAGACCGCGACCCATCGCGGAGCACTTTCTCACTGATTTAGTGAGATAAGTGTTAAATTAATATTCCTCCACAAGACTCTTGATGTTTTTTCAGGGCTTGGGTACGAGAACATAATTGGAAGAAATAAGGGTCGAAGTTTAGACCGCTCACAGTAGTTCTACCTATAGAAAAGATCATCAGAGAGGAGACAACCCATTTATGATTCCAGCCGAGAAGACTATACTAGTAAAAGGAAGGATCAAGAATGTCATATATTTCAGGAGCTAGATTAGTTGCCGATGAACAAGTAAGAATTGCCTCAACAAAAATGGATGGAATTGGACCTAAAAAAGCCATTCAGGTTCGTTATCGATTAGGTATCAGTATCAGTGAGAACATAAAGATAAAAGAGTTTTCTAAGTATCAGATCGACCAAATTGAACAAATGATAGGTCAAGATCATGTTGTTCATTGGGAATTGAAGAGGGGAGAACGAGCAGACATCGAAGGATTAATTTCTATTTCTTGTTATCGTGGAATTCGTCATCAAGATGGATTGCCCTTACGCGGTCAACAAACTCATACTAATGCTAGAACTTGTCGCAAGCTAATTCGGAAATGAAAGAAGTCTACCGAAAGCCCTTGATACTTGTCTTATCAATCACACTGATAGCTTCAATAGTTCACTGAATTTTTATGTAGTTTTTTTTCACCAATTACTAATCCAGTATACGTATAGTAGGCCTCCTTCGCCACTCCAAAAGCGGCTCGGCTTCGTCCTAGAAACTACTGCTTTCGCCTCTCTAGGCATGAGCGATAGCTCATGACTGGTATATGGATCTCTCTATGTAGTGGTCGGCCTTCTAGAAGCTTCGCCAGAAGCGACTAGTCGCTTCCTGAATGCCTCTTTACTTTAGTATGGTCTGTCTAGTCTTTCCAATGCCTCCTTCCTTGTCGCCAACGAACGCTACTAGGAGAATAAGGAAGCTAACCTTGCTTGCATTCTAGAAACGGTAGCTTTCGCGCCCTTCCTGCCTGCTGAAATTGATTGAATGATCGTGACGTGACAGCTCTTCAAATCCTATTCAGTCTGATTAGATATGTCACTGAAACAATCCGTTCTGTCTCTGTTTTATTTTCGGATTCCGAGGATGAGCCGGCCGATCCTAACATCTTTATCTGAGGAGCCGGTCGACGAAGCCTCCTCCTCAGATAAAGATGTCTCCGACGCTACTCTCTCGGCAAGAACAACTTTTTCTATTGTGATTTTTTTGGCGGGTTCGGTCAGGAGAGACAAAAGAGAGATTTTCTATCAGTCAAAAGCAGATACCGCCCCCCCATGCTCCCACGGTCCGGTCCGCTTACCGAGGAATAGAAAGGTAGGACCCAGGGCCAGAGCAAGTTGGGTTGGGGTATAGAGCCGTAAGCGCGATGGGGGTGACAGAGGACGTGCTCGTACGGTTCATAGAAGGGTATGATCAACTCGTTGATTGTTGGGAACTTTCACTCCTCTATATTCGAAATATGCCTTTCTAGGAGCATTACGATCTGCAGCTCAAATGGTTTCTTATGAAGTCTCTATTGGTCTTATTCTTATTGTGCGCCTTGTGAGCGCGTTTGGATCCGCGAAGGCAATCGCTCGGATGTTCCCCTAACCCAACCCGGGAACGGACCGGAGGGAACCGCAGCATGGGGAATGTCCGCGTCTCGTCGCAAGGCTCATTTTGAGTTGTGGGTCATAGGGGGGGCTTCGGGCGGGCAGCTTTATCTGATCAAGGGCCGGGGCACAAGGGTCTTGGTACTATCCAGGTGCGAAGAACCCCGGAGGTGACTGCAATGAGCAGAAATATCACTCACCGGCCTAAACGACGAGCAAACACTCGAACGTGAGAGCAAGGGATCACCCAACGAATGGACGAGCTCCAAGGAGGTAGGAGAGAGGGAGGCAAAAACCATGCTTTCAGAGAAGTGGCGGTCCGAATCTTATCTGAACTGCGAGAATAACTGACTAAGCCGTGCCATAAGGCCCATTCTCCAACTCCAAACGGGACAGGGCCAAGCCTTTTTTTTAAGGAGGTTGGGTGACAGATCGGCCATAGGAGGACTCCGGGATATAAACCAGGGCAACAAATGTCGAGCATACGACGATGCCGCCCGTTTTCATTTCATGGAAGTCCCCGGCAGAGGAAAGGGCTGTAGGTGATGGCGCGTTTTGCTTCTTATCTGGAGAGGAGCGCTGAAATCGTTCCTATTGGGTCGTGCGTGGCAGCGAGTATAGATGAATAAAATAAGGGCGGGCGGCCGCTTGAACGGGACCTATTCTCTTAATAGAATAGGCGGCAAAGCTGAATAGGAAAGGGGCCGAGCTGACTGATGAGTGCCTTTTTAGCCTTTTTCTAAAGGCTCTCATGTGAAGCTAACATGGCTTATACATAAAGTATAGCCAAATCAAGATGAGACGGGACGTACGGTCAGAGGCCGCAGCGGGACTACCATAGGAAAGCCCGCCCCCGCTAGCTAACATAGAAAGATATCTATTCCCGGATAACAGTAGTCTCTATGTGAATCTCTTCCCGACCAGGCCAGGCCGAATCGGGCCACCACTTGGGATGGGAATGGCTCAGCCCACATGCATCATTTGATGAAAGCACTCCAGTCGCCTCCTCGAAGTGGCTTGTCAACCACGCTTTCCCCCCCTAAAAAGAATGCTCCTCACCAAATGCCCTTCCTTGGGTTGGGGCAACACAGCAATGAGTAGTTCGGACTCCACTCCCTCGAGAGCAGGATGCCGGCCGAGATGGAGCTGGGAGCCAACCTAGACTTTCCTGGGGCTTGCCTTGCCCCAACACCTAAAGGCGGGCACTGAAAAGGAAAGAGCCCAGCCTCTTCAAGAAAGCTTTGCTTGGTGGGCGCTGCCTACTCACTCAGACAATGCTCTGAACACGAAAGTGTGCAGTTCCGCCCCCTTATCCCATGCTGAGTCACAGGTAGCGCCTCGGAAAGCACGGACGAGCCACATGCAGGGAAACTTGCACGTGTGGTTCTGGCCGGGGACCCCGGTATACTGTACTAATATGTGTAGGTCCCCGTAATTCGAGTGAGATTGTCATGGCGCAAAAGCAGATATGGTCTGGTATTCCCTTGTTCCCTGTATTGGTTATGTTCCTCATTTCTTGTCTAGCAGAAACTAATCGAGCTCCGTTTGATCTCCCAGAAGCGGAAGCTGAATCAGTTGCAGGCTATAATGTAGAATATGCGCGGGATGCGATCCTTAATAGTCCACTGTTGGCGGAAGCCAATGTCCCGGGGTCCCGGGGACTCATTCTGACTGAAACAAGGGGTGGGTCTTTACCAATTAAAAAAAAATTCGATTTTAGGGAAGCCAAAAAACGTGAGCGCCTAGCACGAGCCTTATTGTTATTGAAAAGGTCCCTTACTATAGATGGGGCGCCCCCGCAATCAAACTCAAGGCAATGATAATTGACAACCTCTTACTAATAGAAAGGGGAAAAATGCACTCAAACAACCTATCTTACTAATATTACTAATAATAGAATAGGGTCGTTGTAAAGCTCGAAAGCCGGCCTTCCCTTCTATTCTATTAGTAAAGGGCTTTTCTTGCTTGTTTAGTAAAGTCACGCTTTTCATTTTGATAGGAGTAGGTGCTTTCTGGGGCAGGGCACTCTTCATTCTTCATTCGAAACTAATGAATGTCCGGTCGGGGGTTTCTGCCTTGTTATCAAAAAGGGAGTTGGGTAAAGCAAACTCCCTCCTTGGACGAGCACGAGGCTTAGTCAAGTAGAACCGGGTTGCGCTGCTTGATGCTCCGATCGAAAACAAATCAGTGGGGCCATACCGGTACGACTGAATATGCGTTAGAAAGGTCAATCCCTCCCCTACGACACCAAAAAACCGGGCCGAACTTCTAACAAGCCCGCCCGCTTCCATAGAACAATATCGTGGCAACGTAGACCTAAGTGGTATCATATTGGATCCTTGGGAACCATCACAAGTACGGCCGGCCTCTATTTGAACGAAAATGCCGTGTCGTCCAGCGGAGCCTAGAAGACGGTGACTCGCGCAGACAGCTGACTCCTTTTCAATAGAAAGGAATAGCCAAACCAACCCAGCTGTCTGGTCAATCTCAGAGATCTTATCGGCCGGCAAACTGGAGACGGACGACCACGGTCCCGACCTTACCAGCACCAGAGGTGTACTAATCAATGAACCCCCGAAACCAACTTTCTTTTCTGACAAAATCAACCAAGCCTAACCGCCGGTCACGACATGTTGTTGATATTGATTGAGTTTGAGGGACTTTCGCTGACTGAATTCATCCATAAACCCAGACCCCCGTAAACTTCGTAACCAAAGCGTCACGACAACATCCAAAGGTGACTTTTGGATTCTTAAGTAGTGGTCGGAGGAGCACGTAGGAATGCCGACCACTACTTAAGCCACTTGTGGCTGAGAGAAAGCGAGTAGCACCTTGTATAGGTTGGGCGGAGCTTGAAGAAGGTAGCCCCTCTCAGAGAAAGCCATTGCGCGCTAGCCTAGCTAGCTAGCGTTTTTCAGCTGGCTATTATGTTAGTTGTAGCGCGCCTTCCCTCCTTCTCTCACTTCGGAAAGATTTTTCAGTATTTTCTTATGATGACCTGGTCGAGGGAGTACGATACATCGGTGTAAAAGATTGAGTGGGATCTGTGAGGTTGGTTATAGTAAGGCCTGGCCGGTTGAACGCTTTCTAGCAGCACCAAAAGCTTCCTTCTTTCTGATAGGTATTGATTCACTGCCCATTTGTCATTTGCACTTTTTTCCAGTAGCTAATTCTATGCCATCTCTCCTCTTTCTTCTTAACTGGGGATACTCCTTATATTATATTCATTGCCTGCTTTTCCTTCCTCATACATCCATTCCGGTAAGAAATAGCTAGATTCGAGAGCAGATAGAAGAGCTGATTCGGGAACAGTAGCAGCTTCTTCTCCAACTGTAGCATAGGGCACAATGTTCTTTCCTTGCCTTATCCTAGTGTAAGTCTTATAGCAAGAAGTTACTCTATCAAAGAGCGGTTAGGCATTCAGTTAGCTTTCTCTCGGGTAGTTAGAGTACTAGTTGTAGTAGTAACGAGTCAGTATATACATATATGCTATTTAATAAGGATAAAAACCCCTCGGAAAGGCTGAAAAGGAAAATCGCCTTGTTGCTTTCTTGTCTAGCTCTCTCTTCTTTTCCTTATGTAAAACCTAAAAGGGGTTCTCTTATACCTATCTATCCAAGCAGATAAGAAAGGAAAGCAAAGCAAGAGCAAGCGGGCACTTTTAGTGCCCTTAGAAGAGTCCAATGTTAGCTCAGGAGCAGCGGACGGAATTCGGGATAGTCCGTTCTTTGTTCGGTTCCATACCGGGCAGCGGCTATCTTTCTTCTTGGCCCTTGTTTGCTCTATCACACCATTTCTTGGTGTGGTTGGCAGTGGACCGGTCCTGGCCGGCACTCGGTATGCTCTTTTTTATAGCTCTGTCTATATGACTACTTTAAGCTTTTTCCTCTGGCATAGAAGGACTTGATCCGTATTACTCGTTAACAAAAAGTATTCCACTCGTTTGGTTTGGTCTCGCTGCTTGACTCCGGATTGATAGCCTTTCTTCCTTGGACAGCCTATAGATAGCAATTGGTACCTTTTTTCCTCTTAAATGAACTAATAATGCAATAGTTGATAAATTCCTTTACTATAGCATAGAGGACTTAGAAAGCACAGACTGACTTGACTCCTACTGGCCCACTGCTTTTTTGCTTGCTTGAACTTTTATACTTCAGTCATGCCTGCCAACAAAAGCATACTTTTGATACGGGAAGAGAACGTGATAGAGGTCGAGGGTAAGGCGAGAGGCACCAGCGGGTAAGCGGAGATCTAAATAAATCCACGAAGGGGAGTCTGAGGAAACAGAAAGAATTGGGAAGGAGAGGCTCGGAGTTGAGCTAAGTATAGGGGTCTGGCGCTTTGATTAGATAATCTCCTTGAACCTGGTTCTTATTCTTATAGAGAGTAAGGGTTTTCTTATATGAAGGCAATAAGCTCGATTGAATAGTAAAGTAGGAGAATATATATTTCCGATATTCAGGGTCTTTTCTTTTTATAAAATAAAGAACTCCGAGATTTCTTAGTTTGCACAGGGAACATCTTTATGTAACTGAGGCAAAGTCCTATCCGACTCCGGCCTAAGGCGAGTAGCAGACTCTGGTTTCAGTGCACGTGTGGAAGGCAACTCTGTTTAGCCAGCAAGCATAGGAAAGAAATCCCCCGGGGGAACTGACTATGCTTGCTAATCCATTAGTTCTAGCTCGAAGTTTGCCCTTAGTTGTCTCGAAGTTAGCAGCTTGGCATAAATAAGTAGCTTGGCTTGCTCATGCGGGGCTTTGGAAATAAAGTAACCAGGGAATTCATATACTAATCTTCTAATCTAGCTAGAGAAGTTTTTTAGTTTATTTATTTAAAAGTAGATCGGGAGTTCAGGCAGATGTTAAATTAGGGTGAGTATACTATTCTAATCTACAGGCCACTTAGCTAAACGAAATCCTGAGTATCGACTGTCGTCTCGACCAATGTGTAGCTGCCGTTAAAAAAAGGCTATAAGTAACGGCATTCTCAGTTAAAATAACAGGATTCAAGCTTGCTTGTGTGTACGTGCTTGTTATAAGTAGATGTAGATGTGAAGGTGCCTAAGGAACCGCCCTAACCCCCTTCGTTGTTAGAGGCGTTGGCTATTCGTAGATCTGTTATACAGGCGATTTAGTTACTTTCTTTCAACCGGTGGTATTAATTTTAATTAGGTGAGGGGATACACGCAGAACCGTTTAATTGTGGAACAAGCTACGCACCTTTGAGTTCTCGGGGTGAGGTGCGAAGCTAGTTCCCGAGTAAGTAGCTAAAAAGAGGGCAATCAAGCAATCGTAGGTACGCTTTCTATATGCAGATTGGTGTGGAACTAGATCCTCCGCTATAGTAACAGTTGTTGTGTAGCCAGGTTCACCTGCCCAATGCCAGAGATTCAGTTAGTGTTCCGTGTACTAAGTTACAAGACAATAGACTTATTGGTACCTAGATAGCGCCTCCTAACACGGGAAAGAAAAAGCTGCTGGGTTACGGACCCAAAATATACATTGTGAGCCTGTTGGAGAGCCTTACCTTTTTTTTTAATCTCTTATGGAAGGCCAGTTTCAGTTGAAATAGAAGTTGGCCTTTCTTTCGATGTCGAGCCAGTGCCCTTAGTTGCCCCTCCAATAGCAGTCCTAACAGGGATAGGAAAGGGTGTCTACCAAGACTATTATAGGTCAAGTATATATATATTTCTAGTGAGGAATGGAATAGGGAGTGTAAATTAAAGCTTTCCAGCTTTATTCCATTCCGCAGGCTAGCTCGTGCAATCAATAGATCATCAATCTCATGCATACAAAGAATGAATAGCTACGATCATCTGTAAGCGCTGCGAGTACTCTATCACTACCGAGTCCCACTCTCTCTAAGAGAAGAAAGTACTCTTCGACAACATTCAATATTTCGTATGAAAGTGAGTCAGTCGCTGCCTAGAAGAAGTAGTCATTTGGTGAAGGGAAGACGCGGGGTAGAGTAATGGTGAACTCATCAGGCTCATGACCTGAAGATTGCAGGTTCGACTCCTGTCCCCGCCTAAGATAAGAACTTGAGATGCTGGGGGAACCGTTCCTCAAGAAAGACCTGACGACTCCCGTCCGAGGCCTCGGTCTTATCCCTCTTTCTTACATTATTCTTTTGAACCTCCAATCCAATCAATCAACTTGTCTACTTGCTTATCGGCATTCGTTTCCACTTGGGCAGAGCTGTTTACCTCTTCTTCGACTCGAAATGAGATCCCATTTACTGGTTCAAGAAAAAGTCGAAAGGAATCCACTCTCACCTCTGACTCTGGCTCTCCCCCGATTAAGGTGCGAAGCGCTCCTATTCTGCTCCTTCCTGAGCCCACATCTCCATGTCCTATCGATGCTGATCTCTCCCCTAGCGAGGAACCGGAACCAACTAATAATTATTCATCTGGTGGCGACTCCACCTGCTAAGCAGGAACTACCAAGCTTTCTATTCCCTTACAGCAAGCAAGCATTCCACTCTCTCTCTCTCCTCCACTTTTTAGTGGGAATTCTTAAACTCGCCCTAGAGCTGCCCAGATCCTTGAAATACGTAAATTATTAGTTCTTGCGGGAGTCACATTTATCCTATGAATTCTTACGTTTTTTCGGCAAAAGCAGAAAAAGAACTGAAAATCGCAAATCTGATATAGGGTACTGCTTTTCCGGGAGTTCCTTCCCTGTTAAGAGTTCTGCCTACGAAAAAGAGCTTACAAAGCAAAGAGCTAAGTCGCTTACTACCAGGTTACTTTCCTGACTTAGAGTGTGTAGAAGCTGACCCCCTCTTCCTTCAACCTTGGCCGCACCGACTTTAGACTGGAGGAAGGAAGGACTTGTCCAACGAGTGGCAGATTTGGATGGCATTTTTCTCCTGGCGTAGTTCCGCTCGGTTCATCGGAAGGCGGCGAAAGATCAAAGACAAGGAAAAGAGGGGTAAGCGCGAGGGATGGGGATTCGAGAGCAGTCCTCTATCAAAGAACGGATTCTTCACTTTCAACCCCTTAATAGCCTTATGCTGGAAGAACAGATCCAAAAGGAGGCAGATGTCCGGCTAGAGTCCAGCTTCAAATCGAAGTCCTGATTCACCAATCTCCGAGTAAGCAACCTTTTATAATAAGAAAGGGACTCGTGCTCGCTGCTTTTCTCATCTATGGTTTCTACCATGACTAAAACAGAATCGGAAACAGAGATCGGGATGGAATCGCCTTTCCTTCCCCGTGGGTGGTGAAAGGTAGAATCCTTTAATTTAGTTTTAAAGAGGATCGCAGCCGTACTTTCAACTGAGAAGTTTCCCTCCCAATTTATTCTCTTCTTGCGAAGAGAGAGCTTTTAGACGGCCAACTCTCCTTGTCCACCCACCGGGATTCATGTCTCTCCCTATGGTGGGAACCAGGTGGAGAGGTCGATGTTTCGCTCGTCACCCAGGGGAACAACGGAGCTAGCCGACCTCCTGTACTGAACTTCTGTGGGAGTCACGCTGAGGAACTCAATCTCTAATAACTTTCAGAGTTTCCTGTCGCAACGATAAAGTTGTGGAGAGGACGCGGCAAGTGCCGACATAGCGTTTGAGAGTTCCACACTACTGGAGTCCTGCTCGAAAGACTCCTTCTTTATATATGTGACCTAACTCACGAAACCTTATTTCGATGTGAACGAAATAACCCATCTCGTTCCTGAAAGGGAAAGGACGAGAGATTCATTCTTCGCATGACTTTCCTCGCTCACATAGCCCGATTGAAGGAGAGGAGCGAAAGCAAGCGAGCAACAAGTGGATCGGGAGTGACTATCCTCCATTCATGGCTTCATCCTTCGATTTGTACTTTTCTTTGTCTACCTCAACGAGGTGGGAGAAAGATGCAAGGCTATCAAGACGGAAAAGCCTCACTACAGTTGATTTCGCATAGCCCAAGGAATAGGAAAAGGCAGGGATAGCTGGAAGAGCGCTTACAGTTAGATGTGAAGGCTTGGCTTACAAGCAAGGAAAGGGCAAGGATAGAGGTGAGTGAAACTTCGACGATATCCCCGAAGAGGATTGATGCCCAGAAGAGGATGATGTATAGTAGATATGCGAAAAAGTGTACCTAAGACATTTGAAGTACACAGGGATGCGTCAGAGCGGCAATAGAAAGAAGAAAAAGGGCTATTGGCCGCTACCTGACTTCCCGACCAAGTGACTGATCTTAGTCTGGTTCGGTTGACTTTGGTTCGGTGGATTGCTTTGAGCTTGAACATGGATAGCACTTGTTGACTCCGCTGTTCTTGCTTGAGTTAAAGGAGAGATTCTCATCTATATAATAAATAGGCATTGATGCCCAGGGAGGAACTTGATGTTGAAATTGAATTGAGGATCTTCGACTCAAGCCCATCACAAACTGAAGGAGAGATAGAGTAGGTTCTTTCTTTCTAGATAGGTAGTTGTGGTGTCGCAGATGAGTTGTTACTCTAAGATTCGCATATCCGCTGCAGTCTCTGACAGACTTTCTATGGGATCAGTTCGAATGAACTTGGATCGAGCCAGATGAATTCTCAATCGAACTCTCTTCTTCTTCACCTTTTCTTAAGGAGTACTCCCTTTAGGATTCAAAGGAAAGGTCAACCCTTGTGTGTAATAGAATGAGTGATACACTCTGCCAAAGGTAGTTGAGCCTGTCCCCCTTCTGTACAGGTGCAGGTGCCATACTGGGTTTGCTGTGCTGTATACCATACCTCGGTAATTTATTATTTATTATTTATTATAATAATCGAAATGGAATCTCAATTGTGCCCTTAAACTTACAATGTGTTAACACGAAATAAGGTTACAAGAGGCTTGGCTTACCTTTAAGCTTCCTAAAATCTCCTACCATTCCCCTGCTCCTTACCCTTATGTTTTTATGTTTTCATTCAGAACCCAGCTTCCCCACTTTATCTCACTGTGGCCACTTTATGCATGCAGGTTAACTCCGGTTGGCATCTACGGATGTCATAGTAAATCTAGAACTCTTAGCCAAGCGTTTTTCCGCTCCAATTGAGCCTGCTGCTATCTTTCCTCACTCAGAGGGAACGATAGACTATGTATATAGTTGTTAGCCTACCAATTGACCTACACTGACTAATTGGTCCAGTCATTGATTCTATGATTAACGGAAGTCTTTGTGCGTTCAATTCGTTAAGCAAAGAAGAAAGTCATGGCTTATGATTGGAAGAATCCCTAAAAAATCAATACAAATATGTATGATTGATAGGGGCAAAGGATGAAAACGGAAAGGGGCTGGACATACTAAAGGCCACGGGAAAGCTTTACCTTTCGCTTTACCTTTCAAAGGGTAAGAGTCAAGCCGCAAAGCCCTCAATCAAGACTTGAGAAATTGCATCTATCACAATCCAAGTCCTCCCCTTTTTTAGTAAGAGGGGCTCTCTGGATCTTGACTTGGTGAGTCACTTCGTCTTTCACGATCGATGGTAAATCCTCTTGCTTAGCCTATTTCCTTTTCCCTTTGAGTTCAATCCTATCAGCCTTTGAGTCAGCGCCTTCGCAGCCTGCCTTTCCATTCTTCGCTCTATTTCAATCATTTCTTTTGGTAGATGGAGTACCCGGGCATTCTCTTGTCTTCCCATTCCTCTAGCTCTCATTTCGCGCATGCGCTTTGCGCTCTTGGCTTAACAACATCAAAGAGGAATCGAACCTCCTCCAGTTCTGTGAAAACTCTAATCCATTTGATGTCCTCCAACCTCCCCTTCCTCCTTCCTCCGTTAGTTTAGCTACAACGGCTACAGAAATTACATAGTTGACCCTCGTCCATCAGAATAAATGATTTAGGTTACAGTACACGATTAAAGGAAAGAATGATATACACAATTATTGCCTCAGCAGTCGGTTACACCGAGCTCGCTCCCGAAGTCTACCCGAGTCGCGCCCGTAGCCATTCGGAATGGGCGTCGGAGAAAGTCAAATCTTCCTTTCCTCTTCTTGAAGCTAGAGTATGCCCGTGAGACTGAAGGTAGAGGATCCATAAGGAGAATTTGACTGCGGACAGCACTGTAAGATTCATTCAGTCCTATCAAGAATTGCATGAGTCGATCATTTTATTTTGCTGTAGATCGATGAGCTCTTTGAGTGCACCGCATGTGCAGGATGGGTAGGAGTTGTATGAAGATAACTCATCCCACAATCTTTTGGAGAGTGGTATAGTAATTGGCAATGGAGTCATGGCCTTGCTTATGCTTTGAAATTGCACGACGAATCTCAAAAATGCGAGGCGCCTTTCGTTGAGAAAAACGATCACGAAGATCTGCCCAAACAGCATAGGCAGTACAATGTATATCACGCTATTGGCAATATCCTTTGATAGATAGGGCTTTGAGTTTGAGGAGCCATGAGAGCACCATACTATTGCAGCGTGTCCATTGAAGAAGGTGTGGAAAAGTAGCTGCTGGCTTGGGAGTAGTACCCTTGATGAACCCGACTTTGTGCTTGCCTTCAAGAGCAGATAGGGGAGCTAGATTCCTCAATAGCTGGGTGAAAGAACCTGTGATAACTTGAAAATTTCATTGCCTTGAATCAAACTGTTAAAGAAAGCCCTAACCTCTTCCTTGCAATGACTGCCGCCAGAGGGAAAATTTCCACGCTAGGAGGGAGTAATGGTCTAACATTTCTCTAAAGGCAAAGATAGGCCTTACTTTAGATTCATTTCCTTCATTGCCCAGGGCTTGGCTTATCATAAAGGATAGGATAATTCCTTTGGATTGATTGTTTTCGACGAAGGCTAGAATACGTTAGATATAGTACAAGTGTCAAAGATTCGCTAGATTACAACTAGTTGATGAATGGTGCTCTCTCACTATGCTTAACACAAGCATATTGGGCAGACCAGACCTATTTGAAAGAGACAGAGAGAGGCTACTTTCTAACAACCATGCTAGCAAGCGCTTCCTTTCTTTATTTTAGTGGAGGGATGGAATATCCTATTCAAGCACGAATCGGATGTGAACGAATGAAAAGCATCTTAGTATACCAATTGGCTAGTTAAGAGATCAGGCTTAGTATCCGTTCCATTCATTCCACTGAGTTTGAGTGCGAACCAAGCTCTAGTTCAAATACAATAGGTAACCAGTCTGGAGTAAGGTCATTAGGCTTAGGCGGGAAAGTCAGACCTGCGCTCGTGATCTCTTAGGGTAGTGAGCAAGCATAGGAGCCAAGCAATGCAATCTGGTCGTAGGTCGGGTTAGCAGACTCAAGATCGGAAAAAAGAAGTGAACCTACCAAGGGGGCTAGAGGAAGGAAACTTCTCAAGTGAGCTTGAAGCAACAAGGGATGTGGGTTCAGTTCCCACGTCAGGGGCTTAAGATAAGAGTAGGAGGTTATGAAATAAGTAGAGCTGCTCCTGCTGTTCCAGCATTCAATCAAGCCAGGAGCCGCTACTTGACTGATTCATTGCCTGGCATCATGAAGTGAACTAGACTGCCTTCGGTCTCTCTCTACATGAAGCACCCGAGCTTCATACAGGATCTCATTAGGTTCTTTCCCCGCTCTTGCCGGCTCACCTCGACATTCAAGGTTAGCCCCTAATCCGCTCACTCGTAAGTTAGAACAAGCGCTTTAGGTCAAGAAGGGCAAGTTACTTGAAGTGTACATCCATATATATTGAATATATATGAGGAAGACGCAAACTGGTGTCAATCGGGAAGCAGCAGCAAGACTTACTATTTCTTATTTCCTAGCATACGCTCTATGCTAACATAACGAGTGTCGGCGGTTAGTAAGGTAGGGCTTTTTTGGAAAGAAGAGGGAAAGATTGGCAATGGCTTCGTCAAATGTGACAAGATTGATGCCTTGCTTTAGATTAGCGGGACCTATGATTGGTTACTGGAAGAAAAGGGATAGATTTGAGTTTTCGGGCCCTCAGGCAGAGAGGTGACGAAGACAGGGACTAGTAAGAGGTGAATGGCAGCAAGTATCGTTGAAAAGTCATCAAAGAGCGACTTAATGAAAGGGTTGGGTTGCCTTAGTCCCTATCACTATGGGAGGGCGATGAAAGAACTCTTTCAAAGGTGGGAGAAGTCCTCTCAACGAAGGAGGGCCCCTTCGCTTTCTTAAAGACCACGAGTTGGTCTTTTAGGTTGTCGTAGGCAAGGTCCTTACTATTTTCACGCATGACATGAGGTTGTCTACCTCACTAGTATTTGAACTGGAATGCCAGGCGGAGGAGTGTAACTGCCTTATCGCGCTATCCGACTTGTATGTGAAAAGCATTTCGTACTCGTAACTGATCCCTTCCTAGCGAAAGGTGTGCTCCAATCTCCAATGGCAAAAAGAAAGAGGCCAGCCGGGAAGCAGGATAGAAGTTGTACTCTTGTCGCGATTGACTCACTAGTAAGGATACGCACGATTTTTACTTCCCCAGAAGGAGCACCTGGTTAAGCACGAACTAAAGGCAGTCGTCCTCATGACCAACTGCCTTAACGCGCAACAGCAAGAGCTATAGTTGCTATTCTCTTGCCAAATCATCCTTGCTCCTAACGGCAATCTTTCTCATCAGCGGCTAGAGAAGAACATCCTTGCTTACCAGAGCTTCCTAGCTACCTGGAATAAAAACCTCGCTAGGACGACAGCCGGAAGGGCAGGCCTTTTACTTTCTTACTTCGGATACCGGATACCCATTTCCCTTAACCTGGGACGAAAGCGCCCCGATTGACATCAGTTCATGAATCATGAACTGCCTTGAACGTAGCATTTATATATAGGCTAGCGCCTTTTTCTCAGAGATAACTACCCCCTCGGATCTGAGGATACCCGAAAACCTAGACCTCAAGAAAGACCTGCTTAGACGCCTCTTACCCAGACCCTTCTTTCTTTTTAGTAAGGGAAGGAACTTGCTTTACGACTTAAGGTCTCCAGCAACGGATACTTGCACCTAAGGGGTTTGAGAGAGACTTTTCGCGCTGACCCGACTTCCGATACAACCGGAACCGGAGAGACTTCCTAGATTGACAAGAAAAAATAGGAAAAGCGGAAGGACTACCGCAATCAGAAAAAGAGAAGGCAAGCAGGGCAGAAGTAGTTCGCAACAGCAACTATCGATTAGCCAACAACTGGGACAACAGAAAGAGCTGCTAGATTCTTTAAGAAGCGGGAACCAACAAAGCTGCATTGACCAAGAAAAAGAACTGGAGGAAGCACGCCACCAAGGCTTGACTGACGTGGAACTGCCACAAGAGAAAGTAATGGAACCGCCAAAGCTGGACGGACTGTCCCCATCAATGCCAAAAAACGTGGTAAAACGCTCAACTGTCAATTAAGTCTCCGAATGGGAGTGAATTTGAAGCGAAAATCACTTGAAATTGAAACTTTATAAATCACCGGAGTAGTGAACGAAGGAGTCTGTGCAGCAAGACTTCAGTCAAGAAAAAACCGACCACGGACGTTTAAGATAAGAATGGATTAGATTAGTAGTGGTCAATCAGTGATTTCGGACCTGGGTTATGACCTTGTTTAAGTTTAAATAGAATAAACTTCCGCTATCTGTTGAAGAAGCAGTTTTTGAGTTAGGAGCCCCCTTATCGCTCTTCCTTTCTGGCGATTTAGTGAACACTAACTTACAAAACTTACAATCTGTCTAGCCTCGGATCGCTATCCCTAGGCCCAGAAGTCGGAAACTAGTAAGACGCGTAGCCCCTTCGAAAAGATAAGGGAACTGCTTTAGATACTCTAATACGGTAGTATAGTGGAATCTCAGATCTTCACTTTCTAGACTTTCTGAAATCAAGTCAATTCCCTCGGGCAGATCTCTTTCTCTAAGAAAAGAAAGTCTCAGCCCTCTCTTAGAGATATAAAACTAAGAAAATGACTTTTTCTAGATGGACTTGTTGGCACTTAGGACTTGCCTTCTTCCTACATGAGTGCTCCATAGCCATGAACCACAAACTCCAAGACTAAATCAACTTACTCTATTTAGCTATGCTATGGTAGCAATAGGATATCCTCTGAGAAAAACCTTTGATCATAGCATTTGCTTTGATCCGGAAGTAAGACGGCGCAAACATCTAGCAATTCCCGGTAAGCAAGCTAGGCGAAGAAAACAAAGCATGGCTAGTCGGCTTGACCAATCAGATACAGATAGATATATACGGAACAGATGAAAGATTGGTTTGTCTCAGACAAGACCAAAGGCTACTCAGGTATTATATCATAGCGCACTACTTATAGAAAAATCGGCAAAGACAGCAAAAGATATTTGAATAGAAAAAGAAGAAGTAAGGAGAGACTTAGCTCTGAAACCCCTCAATCCACTACCAGAGGAAAGTAGGAAGAACCCCTAAGGGGGAACTCAACGCAGCGAGATGCAGTAGCTCAATATAAAAAATAGAACAGACTTCCCCTCGAGTAAGAATGGGCGGTCTCGAAAGACAAAACGAATAGATCAAGTAGAGTGAAAAGCATAATCTAACTTAGATGGGAATCCGAAGACAAAAGTTGGAATCTAACTAGTCTAGTCTATTGAAGATAGTCTATTAAGGAGGATCTATTTCGAAGGAAAAGTAAAGCAAAGAATCAAGAATGAAGAATCAAGAATGAATGCCTCTGCGGTCATGACAGAAATAAGGTTTGAAGGAAGAAAAGGAGCTAGTGGGAATAGCTAAGAGGTGCGTAGCGTTTTATTAAACCATTTCTTTCTGGCTGCTTTTCATAGCTATGAGTTCAATCATTCACTTCCTGGGATAACTTGAATTGCTTCCTTCAAACTCAAAACTCTTATTGAAGACTCCGCTAATGCTATGACTAAAAGTAAGCCTAAAATCCCGACTTTTTTTTTCGTGATAACTGGGTTGGCTTTCAAAGGGAGGCTATCACTAGATTGGTGTAACTTCTCCGGATTTGCTGAATTTCCTATTTACCTAGCTGTCTTACTCGCTGTCTAGCCCTTACTTGATTGTTTATCCCTAGCTTTCTGGAACAGGAGAGGCTGACCCCTCAAACTAGATGGCAGAAGTTCCTGGACTTAGCACAAGAACTTCCTAAATGGCTTCCACTTAAGATATTCCTTTTTTTAAACACCGAAGAAATCCAACACTGGTAAACTCATATCTCAAGGGACGGAGGTACCTTAGATTATAAGCCCATACATAAGTACTGGGACTTAGCTTAGGACAGCAGGAAATAGGATAGCCACTAGGCCAGCTACTAAATACACACGCACTAAACAATATATGGTGAAAGCATCTTCTCTAGGAGAAAGAAAAAGAAAAGATTGGCTTAAGGGCAACCTAACAGGTAGTTTACTACTTGCTTGTTAAAGTAATTCTCGTATGGTGGTGGTATGCCGTTGCCTAGCCCGCTTAGCAACATGGCCCGTGTATCGCTCGTCCCATATTAGGGTGCCTCTGAAAGAGGCCATGTGTCTAAAGCAAAAAGGTATTCTAGCTAGCTTCGCTAGTAAATAAGGTAGTTTTTCTTCTTGTTAGAGACTAGTTTCTACTGCGTAGCCTTTATTTACTCTATTCTTTCAGAAGCAGAAGAGCGGCCCTGGTTTAGCTTCCGTTTAGCTTTAGCTACGAACAAGAACTCAGGGCTCAAACCGCCAACTCCAGCTTGGCTTTCTTCTGGCTTGCTTTTCGTCCTCTTGCGAGCTACCTCTCTTCATCTCGTTCCTATTCAAAGCCAGGTTGTCCGATCAACCCCTCGGGGCCGTTTCGGGATTTCCGAAGGAAGAGAGGAAGGGAAAGTTAGCCCCTTACCCCTTAAGGAAGCAAAAGGGTTGGTTTGGCAATGCCAAATAAGCGTTCATGCTCTCCCCATTTCTGCTCTGCTATTTTGAGAACTGCGAAAGGGAATAAGTGTTTGGATGATCGATGTAAACATAGGGAAAGAAAGTTGACGAGATAGCCTACCTCAGAAATTAGGGCAAATCAGTGAGCGGCGCCAAATCTTTCTGAAAAGGAGTCAGAATCCGCGACAAGAACTTCATCTTTCCCAAGCGCTTCATCCTCATTCTGTCATCAAAACGATTATTGGCTACTCAAAGGCCACCTCTGAGAGTGAGAAATTGGACTGGATCACCACCACCGCTTCACTTACGCTTTCGAAAAGTAAAAGCTCTTCTTCTGCCCTTAAGGAAGCCGACTCTCGTCTCGACCTCTGGGATAAGATCTGGATCATGGCTTGAGTCTCACTGCCCATAGTAAACTCCTTCTCGTTGGCGGAGCAGAAGATTCTTGCTCAAATGGCGCGGCTTCAAGCGGGGAGACTCGGCTTGTTTTCTCTTTCTTTCGCTTTTTCTGAGCATGAATGTCCAGCCTTGATCTTATTATAAGATATACTACCAGCTCTTTCCCGCAACTTGTTCGATTCTCTATCTACTGATCGTGGATATCTAAACTCTTTCTCATGTCGGCTAGTTCTTTCCATGGGAGATTTTTCATGGAGGTGCAAGTGCTTTGTTTGTGTCCAGACTCACTCCGAGATCAATTCTCTCCCATTGTTCTGTTCTGTTCATATAGCATTTTGCATCTTACTCGGTTATTCCCCGGCGATGCTTTGATCCTCGTACGACTTCATATCTTTCGGCATGTTAAATTCGTGGAGGATGAGTCTCTGTATTCTGATGATCCTCCTCATGCACTGCCTAATCTCAGTACAGATGTGAGACTCTCTTCTTCCCTCGGTAGTGCCCCTGGGAAGACCTGTTCTTCGTCAGTGGCACCACAGAGTGGCCCAAGTCATCACTATCATCACCACTCTGACCATTTGTTTGGGAAGTGATACACTCAGAAAAGTGATAAGGTTCGTGCAGCACCAGATGAACTTGACCAACCATCACCAGCTGCCAGCCTTCCTTCTCCGTCAGCGAGTTCTGGTAAGACCATCGAGGTATCTTCTTCTCCATCTAGGTGAGCATGGAACATGGTCTCTTTTTACTGTTTGTGAAAGCATTCCTTCATGTGCTCATTCACTCAGCTCGGTATCGGCAAATAGTAGAGGTCTTCCTTGCCGTATGAGAGTAAAGAGTCAAAGCGGGCGACATCCTACACAATGGTCTACCGATAGCCACATGGAAGGAGTTGTATCGCTTTCTTATTCACCTGTACGAGATTGCTTTCTGTGCGCGTACGAATCGACAGAGAGACGTCTTCAGTCAGATTTGATTTCAAGTGACCAATCAATCACGATAAGAGGATGTTCTCCAAAACCATTTAGTAAGGGCATTAGAACTTCGATTCGATTTTATTTAGCGTAGTTGAGATTGAATCTCCTCGTTGGTACAACTAGAGAAGAGATTAAGCTTTCACCAGTCGTCAATGGTGCGGCACGTACCGTACTTCATTGACAGTAGTTGGCCTATTTTGCTTAGTAGTGAAATGATGAAAGGGAAAGAAAAGCCCCTTCCCGATGTAGACATCAGTTATCACGGATTCAATCAAAAGATATACCCTAAAGGCTCTACCTTCTGACTGGCTGTTCTCCCCCAACAAGGAGAAAACCCTAATGTCACAGCTGACAGTTTGATCTCTCCATCCATCTGCTGCATGAACAAAATCAGTGAAATCATTTAAAGACCTCTTTCTTCTATTTTATTTGACGACCATGAAAAGAATAAGTGAAAATGCCATGACGAGAGCTGGTGGCCGAGGATGGGAAGCTCTTTGTCTCGAAGATATTCATCAACTAGACTGTGAAGTAAAAACCGCTTATGGTTCGCACGTGCGATATGCTCAATATGCGGATGACTTCCTCTTCGCTATCAAGCAAGCCTGCCTATCAAGAAAAAACGATGGAAGCCTTGAAAACGGGAATTCATGAATCAACTCAACAAGGCTTTCGGCCCTCCTAAACCTCCTTCAGTAGCTTGAAGGGCAACTATAGAAGCTATGAGTGGGCTTGTTTGTGAAACTACTATGGAAGAATTCAATTCAATTAATAAATAAGGGTCGGTCGCCCTACTGAAGTACCAAAGGTGCGCGGAGCGAACTCGCACCACTTTCTGCGTGTTGCTTTAATAACCCGCCCTGCTCTTCGACTTTACGTAGCGTCCAGCCGTACCACCTAGCTTACAGCAGATAATGAAAATGGAAAGTCACTGGTTGAAAGAAAAAGATGAACTTTCAGTAACGGGAGAGGTACGAAGTAGCTCGAGTGATAACGAGAGGTCTTCAAGTGCTCGACTGAGTTGGAGAGGTAGGAAGTGGCTTTTTTAATGATATTTTTTCTCTCTATCGTCCACATTGGCATCTTTCTCTTCAACTCTCATTGCTTTCTGTTGGTCAACAACCAAGCACACAAAGCATTCGGGATAGCGAAAACTCGCTACTTGCCCGATCTTTTTCCTTAAAAAAAACTTTCTTTTTACTGTATCGCATCGCGTCTTGCTTCAGGATGAGAAGTCTATCCCTTATTTCTATTCTACTCTTTATCTCTAACCTTGCCTGAGTAAAGAAGCAATCGGCCGAATTCTTCTTATTCCACTTAGTTAGAGTTCAAAGCATTCTCAATTTCTGCTATTGTCTAGCCTCTTTTAGTGGGCCCATTTCTCGCAGGCATGGCTTGAAAAGAAAAGAAAGAAAGATCTATCCCTATCCCGATGCTTTGATAAAGAAGGCCCAACATTATGAAAACTTTTTTTTTCAGTTAATTGGAGATTTCTAATGGAGGTGTTGCATGCTATGAAGTTCCCTGAGAAGTTTGTGCAATGGATTCAATGCGGCATCACTAGTCCTATGCTTGAAGTTGCTATAAATGGAGGTTTAGTTTAGAAGGGTCTTTTTCTTGCAAGAGAGGTCTCAGGCAAGGAGATCCTTTCTCACCTTATCTCTTTGTGATTGTCATGGAAGTGTTGTCACAAATGCTTAACTTAATAAGGCAGCTGTTGAAGGGCTCCTTCCATACCACCCAAAATGTGATAAGATCCACCTCACCCACCTATGCTTTGCTGATGATCTTATGGTGTTCACTGAGGGGAGCTTGCAAGCTGTTCAAGCTTTTAAGAATTGGTATAGATATTTATCATCCCCCGTCTAGCGGTCCAATCTCTGTGTTGGAAGTGGTCTCATTGCCGAGTGTATCCTGGTCAATTCCTTTAATCCGGAAAATCCCTATCCTGCCCGTTTCATAATCCATGACGCGCTTTCCTCTTCGAGCCAAGCTTTCGCTTACCTCCCCTAGTTATCAGTCTTCCAGCGTGGAAATTTTGAATTTCGTCATAAAATATGTATCTATGTGGATATGTGTTTTTCTCCTTGTGTATTTAGCATTGGCGTATTTTTGGTAGTGGAAAAAGGCTAGGCCCCCTTGCTTTTAGAATTTAGAAGAAGACTAAGGGCTGAGGGATGAGGTGTATTGCTTTCTGAGTGATTTTTTAACTCGCAGGGAAGCCGGTCTTTCCAGTCGTTCAATCTGTCTGTGTAGTTCCATCTGTTGGCTAAGGTAGCAGTCAAGTCTTCAAAGAAATAAGTTTGCTCTATACCTCAACTTCAACCTCAAGAAGACCAAACGGAACGGAGAGGTGTAGGCATCATATAGGTAGCTTTTAGTTGTCCTCCGTTGGAATTATACTCCTATAGCAATGTTTTTGTATGGGGCATGATGAGGAACAGGGGCTTCTTCTTCTTCTTAGTCTGCTCGAAAGGAAAGCCAGTATTGATTCTCTGAACTTGAAGACTTTTTCTTACTACGACCGATGGGATTGGACGCGACGCACCTTCTTCTTTGATTTATATCCCGGTTGACATCCCTTACTGCTGTACCCAATGTCGCTATCGTACTAGCCATACTTGCCGAAACGGGCGCTAAGGATTCACTAACCGTTACTGATTTCTTCCTTTGAGACCTTCCTGCCATGGCATGGCTATGATTCGAATCTAAAACTAGTTGGTGAGCTGAACTCAAAAAGGGCTGGCGAGGCTTTAAGTAAGCGTGCGCTTTGATGATCCTTCCTTCCTTCAGGGGTTAAGACTTCATCTTAGCTTTGTGCTCTGCTATAGCTTACCAGGTAGATCAAATCGTCCGGAATATGGCGTAACTTTTTAGGAGTCTGGGGCTACGGAAGTAAGGATCTACTCGCTCATTCAAAGAAGAGTAAAAAAGAAGGATGTACTTACATTACTGTACTTAGGCGGTGAACCACGCGAGCTCCTTAGATGCCTGGGACATAGGGCTCAGACTACCTGCTAGCGCGGCTATGCAGTGAAAGGGAAGGAGCAAAAGGCCTCACTTTCTTTCCTCTAGTCCTTCATAACGGCAGGACTGTAGAGTCTGACAGCTCGGCTCGCTCAGGATTCTGTCTTTAGTCAGTTGGAAACTTTCTGAGCGTTAGTGCTCATGGCCTTGCTTCATTACCCATGTGCTCACGAATTGGATTCGAACCAATATCAAGCTACTTTCCCTTTAGTAGATCGTGAGGGGGGTTTCCTACTCTACTCTACTGTCAGGGTAGAGTGGAACCGCATTAGGCACCCCCTCCCACCTTTCGGTGAGATATTTTGCCCTAGCACTTTTCCAGTTGAAAAACGAATACCTAGCACTTTCCCAGAAAAAAAAATTAATTAGAAGACGAACAAGATCAAAAAGGCCATCATTAAGGCAAACAATGCAATAGCTTCGGTTAGAGCAAATCCCAAAATTGCATAACCAAATAATTGTTTAGCTAAGGATGGATTTCTAGCCACGGAATGTATCAAAGAACTGAAGACAGAACCAATCCCGACAGCTGCTCCCGCCAAAGCGATTGTAGCTGCTCCCGCACCGATTAATTTAGCACCTTCTAACATCGGAAAAAAAAGAATGAAAGTCACGCTTTGAACTTCTTCTATTATATAAAATTTTTTATTTATATATAATTGAATATTCACGCTCTTATGGAAGAGTCGTCTTCCCGGTTGAAAGGACTTCCGTCCCTCTGAACACTTGGATGTCCAGACTTGGCTACACTCGTGGGATGATGGAGTATCAGTACCACCTTCCGTGAGGATAGGTGGCCGATAACCCAACCAACCCGAGTTTTCCAATCTTGTCGTAACACGCCCAGAAATATCCGAATGGGACCAATTCAGGGTTCACATTCCGGATATTCCAATGGTAGGTTACAACTGAACCAGAAAACAGGGTAAAGTCAAGAGTGCCACCGATCGATGGCCTCTTTTCTATTATTAAATAGAAACTCACTCAGGTGCTGTTTGGTCCCGAGTGCGCCTCTGCGGCTGTTCATTCAGTATTGGGGTTCAACTTCTTCGTTGTCCCCTTTCTGAATCTCTTATGAGAGCCTTGCGCTTACCTTACCACTTCTTAAATTAAATCTTGCGAGCGAGTCTAGAGTTATAGAGCTACTCTTCTGCTGTTCTTTCTCTTATTAAGAGTGTTGTTTGACTCTCTATAGCTCGTTTCATGTATTACACTC